GACTTCTGGACGCCTCGCGGAGGATTCGAACCTCCGTCTTCTGCAGTACTATATTTTTAGTCTAGTGTGCTTACCTTTCTCTCGAGGCAGGAGAACGTAGTAGAGTTACGTTCACCATTTCAATTCTACAGATATATATATATGCTTGTCAACCGTGCTGAACTGAATTTTCATTTATTCTTTCCCAAACTTATCAACTAGAAGACTTCATTCAGGTTTAAGGAAAGCCCCTGGACCTTTTTCATTACTCATCGTTTCTTCATGGGGTGGTAAAGTTTACCTTAGATCCTGACGATAGCTGAGGGTTCGAATCCCTCCTCGCCCACAATCAATCATCCCTACTTTTATAAGGGGTGATCGATTCTACTCTCTTACAGAGAATTTTCTCACGATCTAACAAGCCCACGTCTCTCTCGCGAGCAAATCTTTTATTCATTATCAGAATAATGATACCATAGGAAGAAACAAAAAAGAAGGGCATTTTTTCCGCCTAGATACTTAACTTAAATGGAGTAGCATGGGTTGTTACTGCACAACCCCAATTGTGCGTCGTGCGGAAATACTTATATCTCCTCCGGAATAGACGAATGATCATTTTCCTAGCAAGTGATTCTGGGTGCGGAAAGACAAATACAAGCTAGATAGGAGAATGTCAGGATCAATTCCCGAAGAAGATATAATTATTCCATTATGAGTTGCAGAAACAGACTGGTTGGGACAATAGAACCGGCTTTTAATACAAATCATTTGAAAATAAATTTCGTGTCACAACTTGAAATGAGTCTAAAATAAGGTATTCTGTGTGATCCCGATAATGGGATCTATTAATATACCCGATAGGATTGATGCTAGTGCACGAATAATCATAGCTATTTCGATAGAACCTTTCGAAATTGAAGTTGATGAAGAAACTAATGAATTTTGTATATAAATTGTGGATGTGTTGCTCCTCTCATTCTTCCCAGTGAACATTAATTTAATTATTTTTAGATAATAATATATAGAAATGACACTTGTGACGAGCGCTATCGGAACTGATGGGTACGAACCGGCTTTCCATCCATGCCAAAAGAGATAGAGTTTACCAAAAAAACCGGATGGTGGAGGGATACCCCCTAGGGATGGTGAACGTAGAACCGGAGAGAATGTTAGAACAGGATCCTTCATGTATAATCCCGCATAATCCCTAATATTATCAGTTCCGGTTCGTAAACCAAATGAAGTGATACGAGCAAAAGTTCCTAGATTCATGAGTATATGAATGAACGTATAAGTTATCATACTTGCATAACCATTCTCGGGGTCTGCAGCAAGTATTCCAATCATAATATATCCAATTTGGCTTATAGAAGAATATGCTAGCATACGTTTCATGCTTATTTGAGTAACGGCAATTAAATTTCCTAATATCATGCTAAGAGTAGCTAATACTCCTAAAGCAATATGCCATTCACTGGATAAATATGGGAAAATAATACCGAAGAGTCGTGTAGATAAAGCTAGAGCTGCTACTTTAGAGGTAACAGAAAAAAAAGCAACGACTGGTGTAGGAGAGTTAGAGTCGAAAAGAAGATTTTCGATCTTCCCGCTCATTCAGAACCGTGCATGAAATTCTTACTTCACACGGCTCCTGGTTCATAAGAGATTTCTAACTAGTATTGCTCCTAGAACCTTCCTCGTGTATGTTTCAAGTCCATTTTTCCTTGAATAATTCATAATCATTCAATATGAGTACTAATTGTTAACTTCTCGAGGAATCCTTCATCATTTGTTTAGATTACCCACCAGTAGTTTCGTTTCGGATTCTTTCTTGCTTGTTTGTTCCTATTCATTTGAAAGATATATTTCATATTTGTAGCCGTCACAATATAATATTGATGTAAATCCAATTGATTGGTTGATTGGCATCCATGGCTGAACGGTTAAAGCACCCAACTCATAATTGGCGAATTCACAGGTTCAACTCCTGTTGGATGCAAACGAAAAAGAAACGAGTGAAAAGAAAGAAAGACTGGGTAACTAGGTCCTGTAGCTAAAAAAAAAACTCGAATTGAACATTTTTTCTTTTATGGTGACAAATAGATTAATAAACTATACAGGAACTATGGAAAAAAAAAAGAGAATAATTAGTTATTAACTAAGTTAAGTATGGTATGGAAAAACATAAGTTGTCACTTATCTGAAAGGATAAAAAGAGGGACAAAAAAAGATACTATGGATAAATCAAAAAATCAGGTACTTACTGAAAAATCTATTCGTCTATTGCAACAAAACCAATACACTTTTGACGTAAACCCAGAATTGACTAAAAGTGAAATGAAAGATTGGATTGAACAATTTTTCGACGTTAAAGTGAAGGGTATGAATAGTCGTTGACTACCGGGTAGAAGGAAGAGACGAAAAGGCAATAAATCGGGATTTTCGGGTTCCGTACGTCACAAAAGAATGATTGTTACACTTGGAAATAATTATTCTATCCCACTATTTTTAAACCAATAATCTTTTTTACCACCTATTAAACTAGACCGACATTGCATAAGAAGAGGAAGAAGAAGTATGGCTATATGACTGTATAAGGCCTATACCCCCGGCACACGCAACCGGGCCATTTTACGTTTTGGAGAGGCAACAAAGTCCGAGCCCCAGAAACAGTTAACCTATCGTAAGATATCTAGAAACGGACGTAATAATAGGGGAATTGTTACTAGTAGACACAGAGGGGGCGGTCACAAACGTTTATATCGTAGAATTGACTTTCGACGGGACAAGGTAAGCATTATTGGGAGAGTAGCAAGTATTGAGTATGACCCCAACCGCAATGCATATATCTGTTTAATCAATTACATAGATGGTGAAAAGAGATATATTTTGCACGCACGGGGAATAGGGGTTGGAGATGTTGTAACATCTGGCCCTGAAGCATCTGTTTCAAATGGAAATGCCCTACCTCTGAGTGCGATTTGAATATTTGATTTACGTATTCGAAAACTAATCGATTGGGTCGGAGGCTGGGCCCACGAACCTAGCACTAATTCAAGATTATTGAATCTTTTGGAATAAACCTCATTGGGGCAACTAAGGAGGAACAGTAGCGGGTGATAAAGTCTAATAGCTTTTAAATACCTATTAACTTGCAAAGGTAGGATAATACGGAGACAGATAAATAATCTTAAGCTTGAAAAAACGAGTAAAGGGGCACTCTTTGTTCATATTCAATGTGGACGAGATACGGGTAACTCACGACATTCGATGTGACGGTCAGAGGCAGTATCGAAACTATAAAGTGAAATAGAGGTAAGAAACCTTTTGTCGCACGAAAATCTGTTTAAATTAATGCGAAAGATAGATATTTCCTAAGTTATCCATAACATTGAATAATGTTAACGTGAATCAGTAAAGTCATCAATTCTGTTGCTGAATTATTGAGAGGGAGCCAGGTGCAGGCGAGGAAGCCGAGGATATAAATAGGGCCTGGAATTTATTTTTTGTTTTTCAAAAACGTCGATTCTATTTGGTACTATCGGGACCTAGCAACAACGCTCAGCAACAGCGAAAAAGTCTCGTTTTTTATATCCGGAAAGCTGTATGCCTTGAAAGAGGCTTGTACAGTTTGGGAAGAGATCTCGCCCAATCGTTTTCCATTCATTATGGGAGAGTTAGAGGGGGGTGGGTCTACTCCAACCAAGATACCTTTGGGTACCACTATACATAATATAGAAATGAAACCTGGGAAAGGTGGATAATTAGTTAGAGCAGCTGGTGCAGTAGCAAAAATAGTTGCAAAAGAGGGTCAGTTGGCTACACTGAGACTACCTTCCGGTGAAATTCGTTTAATATCCCAAAATTGTTTAGCAAGTGTGGGACGAGTTGGAAACGTTGATACTAACAATGAGGGCTCGGGAAAAGCTGGATCTAAACGCTGGTTAGGGAAACGCCCCAAGGTAAGAGGTGCAGCTACGAACCCCGTGGATCATCCACACGGGGGGGGAGAAGGCAGGACATCAATTGGCAGGAAGAAGCCATTAACTCCTTGGGGATATGTTGCACTTGGGAAGAGAAGTCGGAAGAGTAAAAAATATAGTAATCCACTTATACTTCGTCGACGCAAGAGTCATTGATAAATAGGGATATTAAGTAGGAGGGTAATTGGCCACGGCACGTTCATCAAAGAAAGGTCCTTTTGTAGCCAATCATTCAATACGAGAAATTGAAAATCTTAATGTACGGAGAGAAAAGAAGTTAGTAATAACCCGGTCTCGTGCCTCTGCAATAGTCCCTAGCATGATTGGTCATACCATTGCTGTTCACAACGGACGGGAGCATCTACCAATTTATGTAACTGATCGTATGGTGGGTCACAAACTAGGAGAATTTGTATCCACTCGAAATTTTCGGGGACACGCCAAAAGTGATAAAGGGTCTCGTCGATGATTAGGAAATCATATCTCATGGAAAACGAAAATAAATCAAAAGTAGGAGCGCAAGCTTTAGCAAAAAATATCCGTATGTCAGCTACTAAAATACGGCGGATTATTGATCGAATCCAGGGTTGTTCATACGAAGAAGCACTTGTATCACTTGAATTTATGCCTCACAAAGCATGTTACCTCGTATCACAATTAGTTCTTTCCGCGGCTGCAAACGCTAGTACTAATCTTGGATTAAGTAAATCCAATTTGTTCATTAGTGAGGCCTGGGTGGACAATGCTACTTATTTAAAAAGGTTTCGTCCTCGGTCTCAAGGCCGTGGTTACCCGATAAGGAAACCCACCTGTCAAATAACAATTAGATTAAATTCGAGGTTGATTGAAAAGATAAATAAAGAGTAGATAAAATGATCAGTTTTGAAGACGTATTGGGAGATATAGGAATATCAAATAAAGACTAATCTAATATTGAGTCGGGGAAGGATATATATGGGGCGAAAGATTCATCCACTCGGTTTTCGACTCGGTGTAAATTAGAAGCATTATTCTTACCGGTTCGCACAGATGGAAGATTATCCAAAATATCTTGAAGAAGATAGAAAAATACGCACCTCCATTGAGAGGTATGTAGAAAAACACGTGAAGGATTCTTCAAATTATGGCGGGATTGGGCATATAGAGATTCAGCGAAAGACGGATCCCATTCGGATTGAGATACATACAGGATTTCCCGATCTACTCATTGAGGAGCAGAGTCTAGGAATTGATCAAATGAAAAGCGATATAGAAAATATGTTAGGTCTCGGGAATCGAAAGCTTCGAATAACCCTGAATAATGTTGCTCAACCATATGGGGAACCAAAAATCCTAGCGGAACATGTTGCTTCACAGTCAAAAAATAGGGTTGCTTTTCGAAGGACTATGAAGAGAGCTATCGAATTGGTTGGAAGAACCAGTAATAAAGGTATTAAGATACAAATAGCCGGACGTCTCAATGGTAGTGAAATGGCTCGAGTCGAGTGGGCCAGGGAGGGTAGAGTTCCTCTCCAGACTATTAGGGCCCGTATAAATTATTGCTACCATCCGGCCCAAACGATTCATGGGGTTTTAGGCATAAAGATTTGGATATTTAGGGATACTGAATGATTCCTTCCATAGGAAGTGAAACTATTTGAGAAATATTGGCGGAATCCACGACAGCTTCATTCTATTCCAATTCTAACAATCTACACTCACTTTTTTCTTTCAAATAAAAAAAAAAAAAATTGCTATGCTTAGTGTGCGACCCGTTCAAATAAAAGCTCTTTCCCCATAATGAAAACTGATTAATTGGTCAACGATCTCCGGGGTCAAGTACTGGAATGAATGCCAGACACGGAACAGAATCGTATCGATGCAAAGTCTGTATCCACGGTAGAATTTTTTTTCTAGCGAAGCCGGAAGTGATATCAATTTATGGGTACTATAAAGAAAAACCGAGATAATCTGATCTTCTTTCAAAATCGTATGGTTAACCATTCAACCCCCAAAAAGCAGTGTGATGTAGCATAATCTATCAGAATTATCGCGGTGTTAAAATAAAGCTTCGAGTCAGTTAGCACTAACAAAAATGACTCAATAAAAGTGAGACTGAGGGAGGCTCCGTTGCAGGGGGGGAACCCAAACGTTTGCTTGAAGAGACCAGACGAACGATGAGACTTCCGGATTGGTTTCAGCCGATAAATAAATGCCGACGATTCGATTTGGTAGATGGGGTGGCGAAAGAAGCCCAAGCTTCATTGAATCGAAGTGGAAAATAGATAATTCGAAAAAGAAGAAGAGATCGAGCTCATTTTCGCCCGTGGGTTCAATACCAAACGATATATGAACTGTTGGAACTGGATGAAATAGAGAGATTCAATGAAGATAAAAACCAATCTAGAAGTTCTTTCAGCTAGCAATCGATAGGTCTACGAGGCAAAGAGAAGCGGTATTGAATTTATGAGGAGCCGGTTGAGGGGAAACCCCCATGTCCGGTTTTGTATCAGAGATGGAAAGATTCTATTGCCATCGACTGTAACCCCAAACGAACCAAATTTCGTAAGCAACATAGAGGACGATTAAAGGGAATCTCTAATCGCGGTAATACTGTTTCTTTTGGAAAATTTGCTCTCCAGGCTCTAGAACCTGCATGGGTTACAGCTAGACAAATAGAAGCGGGAAGGAGAGCGATAACACGTTATGCCCGTCGGGGTGGAAAGTTATGGATACGCATCTTCCCTGATAAACCAATCACTATGAGACCCGCTGAAACACGTATGGGATCGGGCAAAGGATCTCCAGAATATTGGGTATCCGTAGTTAGACCAGGCCGAATAATTTATGAACTAAGTGGAGTATCGGAAGATGTAGCCAGAGCTGCTATGGGGATGGCTGCCCACAAGATGCCTATACCTACCCGAATAGTGACCACCATGGAATCGTGATACTTGAAGAGGGAAGAAAAGAGGGAAGAATCAGATTACTGTTCAATGCGGGACGTGGTACTAATTAATTGATAATTTTTCTATTTACGTCTCGAAGATACAGAAGTGCAAACACTCATAATGTCATTATTATTATTATTATCTGCTACGATGATAATAAGCATCCACAAAAATAATAATCAAACAACTTAGAAATAGTAGTAATCGTAATGATAGTAATATCCATAATTATCATTACGATTGTAACTAGAGTGACCGTTGGTATTACTGTTGCTGCTGTTTGTTGCAACACCAATAATCTATCGATTCGCCGACGCATACATGGGTAGCGTGATGAAGCTAATTCGGATATAGATACATAAAAAACCTATCATCTTTCCTGATTAATAAATGATTCAAACTCAAAGTTATTCAGATGTGGCAGACAATAGCGGAGCCCGGAAACCAATGTGTATTCGAGTGCTAGGGACCGGGAACCGTAGATATGCGGATACGGGTGACACTATTATAGCCGTGATCAAGGAAGCGGTACCCAATATGTCTATGAAAAGATCAGAAGTGGTTAGAGTAGTGGCAGCGTGCACCCGTAAAGAGATGAAACGAGATAATGGTATGATTCTTAGATTTGATGACAACGCGGCGGTTGTTATCAACCAGGAAGGGAATCCTAGAGGAACCAGGATCTTCGGTCCAGTAGCTAGGGAATCAAGAGAATATAATTTTGCTAGAATAGTCTCGTTAGCCCCCGAGGTGTCGCAGTAATTGGGGAGTAGAATGAATGAAAATCGTCGATTGCTGCTTCGACTATATATTTCATAGAACATATAGAATATGTTCAATGATCTGATACATTTGAGTGTCACAAATAAACAGGATCTAGTCTAGTAGAAGATAGAGAAAAAAATTGTTATAGAAACGAATAGACATGACAGAACTTTTTTTATAGCCCAATCTCACTATGTTTGACAAAAAAAATAGGAATCATTCTAATATTAATAATTACTGATTTATATTTCATGAATAACGATACCATTTCTACCATGATTACTACCACACGAAACGCTAATACGCGAAGGAAGGTTACGATTCGGATACCTGCTACTAAACTGACTAGGTGTATTGGACGAATCCTATTGGAGGAGGGTTTTGTAAAAAATATTGCAGAACATAAGGAAAATATGAAAGAGTTTCTGGATGTGAGTCTGAAACATTAAGGTAAGAAGAGAGAGCCGTATATTACAACTATTAAACGTATTAGCAAGCCCGGCTTGAGAATCTATTCTGATCATCGGAAAATCCCAAAAATATTGGGCGGTATGGGAATTGTAATTCCACCAACATCCGACGGACTTGTGACAGATCGGGAGGCTCGACGAAGAAAAATTGGGGGGGAAATCTTATGCCACGTTTGGTGATTCATGAACTTATCCTTTAAACAGACAATTACTTACTGTGGAAACTTTTGGGTATATTGGATATTAGCAGTAGTAAACGAATCAGTAATATCCTAAACGAGATCCGTTAATAATATGGGAGGTTTATCTCTCTCGAATGATTAAGAAACAGAATCTTATTGACATGGAGGGTACAGTTACAGAATCACTTCCCAATGCCATGTTTCGAGTGTGTTCAGATAATGGATGCCAAGTCTCGACTCATATATCGGGAAAGATCTGACGTAATTACATAAGAATATTGCCAGGAGATAGGGTAAGGGTTGAATCAAGTCCTTATGATCTTACCAAAGGATGTACCACTTACCGTCTCAGAAATAGGCCGACAAACGGCAGTCAATAGATTTTTTTGCTATTGCTACTACTTCCAAGTACAAATAACTTGTTTGTTCATAATTGTTTTTACAATATGACTAATAACAAAAATCAAAAGGGAGGAGAACGCCTGTCGAATCTCGGGATAGATTTACCCAATTAAATTAAGGTTATAGCTACGAAAATTCGTGCTTCCATTCGTAAAATATGTGAGAAATGTCGACCGATTCGTAGACGTAGACGAATAATGGTAATCTGTTGCAACCCGAAGCATAAGCAGAGGCAAGGATAGTAAAAATAATCGCGGGATGGAGACAAATATAAATTAATCATAGCCTGTCCATTATGAACAATCAATCAACTATGTCAAAAACTTTGAGAAAGGTTCATTTCCGTAAAGGGAAGCGCGGAGTACAAAAAGGGGTTATTCACATTCAAGCAAGTTTTAATAATACCATTATTACTGTTACGGATGTTCGAGGATAAGTTGTTCTTCGGTGTTCTGCCGGTGCTTGCGGATTCAAGGGTACGCGTAAAAGTACACCATTTGCTGCCCAAGCAGCAGCAGAAAATGCTATCCGCGCATCGGTGGATCGGGGTATGAAACAGGCAGAAGTTATGATGAGCGGACCCGGTCCAGGGAGAGACACCGCTTTACGGGCTATTCGCAGAAGCGGTATAATTCTTAGTTTCGTACGCGATGTGACCCCCATGCCGTATAATGGATGTAGACCCCCCAGAAAGAGACGTGTCTAACTATTAGTTATTACTAGTTGTATTAAATGAAGAGGGACTTCTTTATGCTTAAGGATGAAACTTCGATCTCTACCCACGTAATTCAATGGAAATGTGTCGAATCCAAGACAGAAAGTAAGCGTCTTCATCACGGTCGCTCCGTTATATCCCCCTTCAAGAGAGGCCAAGTCAGTACTGTGGGAATTGCTATGCGTAGAGCTTTGCTAGAAGAAGTCGGAGGAGCAAGCATAACGTGTGCAAAATTTGAGGGAGTGGTGCATGAGTATTCTACAATAACGGGTATTTAAGAGACAATACATGATATTTCAGTCAATCTAAAAGAAACTGCACCTAGAAGCGACTATAACGATTGTAAAAAAGCAGTTTTGTCCGTAACTGGTCCCAAAAGAGTAACTGCTGGTGACATATCGCTACCGCCCTCTGTCAAAATGATTGATGATTCCCAATATGTAGTTACTATTACCCAACCAATATCTGTAAATATCGAATCAAGGATTGAAAGGGATTGCGGATATCGTATAGAAGATTTAAATGGATACAGAGATGGAGAATTTCCCGTTGATGCTGTACCTATGCCTGTCCGAAACGTGAATTATAGTGTCCATCCATTTGGAAGTGGTAGAGAGATGCGAGAGATATCATTCATTGAAATATGGACTAACGGTAGTCCGACTCCAAACGAAGCGCTTTGCGAAGCTTCTAAAAATCTCATAGACTTATTGATTCCTTTCATGCACATGAAACAAGAAGATGTTCCTCATTTTGAGGATAATCAAGATTCTTCCGACTTAACGAGATTATCTTCGCAATTGAGTGGTGTGGATGAATCAAAGGGGGAAGCTCTTAGAAATACATTCATTGATCAACTAGAATTACCTGCTAGAGCTTTTAATTGTCTCAAACGGGCCGAGATACACACAATCACTGATTTACTTAATTATAGCCGAGAGGATTTACTAAAAATAAAAAGTTTTGGAAAAAAATCTGTAGATCAGGTTTCGAAAGCTTTATGGGAACGTTTCGCCGCAGAGTTACCCAGTAACAATCCAGGTGTGGATTAAGATAAGTAAGCAGTAGATTAAAAATCATCTTATTTATAAGTCAATCCATCGATTGTATGCTGCATCTTTTTCTTTCTCAATAACATTGAGAAAACGGAAGTGACTGGGTAATCAATATTTGTGGTATAGACAAAAGAGAGAAGGGAATTTAATTAAAAAAAAAAGCAGGAAATTAGAATAGTGATTATTAGTCATCGTGTAGTAAACGAGAAGATTTAATTATCTAAAATAATTTGGGATTTTTGATCCAAACATAAACAAGTCTAGGGAGATATTGTATCGTAACAATTACTCCCTAGACTAAGTATGTATGTGTTTCAAGTTCGTAGAAAAACAACCAAATTGATTTTAAAATAGTCCCAAAGTTAAAGATCCATCAATGGGTAAAGTTGCCCCAATGCCTGACCGAATAGCGACCGCGGTACCAATTGCAAAAACTGTTGTAGCTACTGGACGTCGGAATGGATTCTGAAATTTATTGACATTTTCGAGGAAAGGGACGGTCAACGAACCTGCGGGTACTGACGCCATCAGAAGGACACCTAATAATTTATTGGGGACTGTACGGAGTATTTGGAATACAGGAAAGAAGTACCACTCAGGTAATATCTCCAAAGGAGTTGCAAAAGGATTTGCTGGTTCACCAATCATTGATGGTTCTGAAACTGCCAAACCTACGGTACATGCAATGGTTCCTAAGATTACCACAGGAGATATATATAAAAGGTCATTGGGCCAAGCAGGTTCTCCATAATGATTATGTCCCATACCCTTAGCTAATTTCGCTCTCGAAACAGGATCATTCAGGTCAGGTTTCTTTGTTATTGGGATGGACCTCTTACTCCCCCATAAGAATCGAACATGAGAATTTCTTCTCATACGGCTCGAGCAGATCCTTAGGCATCTTACTCCACAGTAAAATAGTTGGTAGACAAAAAAAAGGAAGGAACACGGCGAAGAGTTATTCCGCGGAGTGGCTTATCACCCGAATCAGCCTAATAACTTGATCACGAAGCTTCTTGGATTATCTCGTATCCCATACATTACGTATCGTGTCGCTGCTAATAGATCCGAGACGCTCGCGAACTACTACCAGTATAGGATCTTAACTTGTTATGACTTCGGCTATATCTCTCTTTAGATCGTTTTTTTACCCCGACGGTTGTTCCTGCGGATAAAAGTATTGGATGCAAGGGAAATGGATGCGTCCTAAAAACCATATGTTATAAAACTTCACACTACCCCGATTGGGTATAGAGAGAGGGTTTAACGGAGCCTCGCAAAGTATTTAGTTTGATCATGGGGAGAATTCTACAAAGAACTTTCTTGGCTTGAGAAGAAGAACCCTACGTCCAAGTTTCGATTCCTGATACTAAGATTAGGAAAAGTTGGGAAAGAGACACATCTTCGGTTGCAGCAGCATTCTATTCAATATCTGCATAGCCTACGCGTTTTGAGACAAGTCACACACTCCCGTAATCCAATCTTTTCCCCTTAATGCTTCAATCTTTTTATCCCGATAGTCCGAGACAAGAACTCAACCCGCTAGATAACTTTTCATCTGCTTCAATGGGAGGCACCAGCGGCAATGGAATAATAACCCTTAAAAAAAAAATTAGAGATTAAGGTCCTGTGATGATGCAGGGATCAGTATCTTTCACCCTTGAACCATAAATCATGAAGGACCCGGAATGCCTTGTTTACGGATCATTGAGAAGTGCATTGGCATAGAAACAGCAGTAAGGAGCGGCGATACGAAAGTATGTAAACTGTAAAAACGAGTTAATGTAGATTGACCTACACTGACACTTCCTCGTAATAGCTCTACTAATGAAGATCCTATTAGAGGAATGGCCTCGGGTACACCGGTTACTATCTTAACTGCCCGATAACCAATTTGATCCCAGGGTAAGGAATATCCAGTTACACCGAAAGACACAGTTAATACAGCTAGAATTACACCAGTAACCCAAGTTAATTCGCGAGGTTTCTTAAATCCTCCGGTGAGATAGACACGAAATACATGCGGAATCATCATTAGGACCATCATACTTGCTGACCATCGATGAACGGATCGGATTAGCCATCCAAAATTCACTTCAGTCATTATATATTGAACCGAAGAAAAAGCTTCCGTAACAGTCGGGCGATGATGAAAGGTCGTAGCAAAACCGGTGGCTACCTGGACCGAAAAGCGGGTCAACGTGATTCCCCCCAAACAATAGAATATGTTCACGTGAGGAGGAACATATTTACTAGTAATATCATCAGCAATTGCCTGAATTTCGAGACGCTCTTCAAACCAATCATATACTTTAGCGGGATGGGTAAGCCTTTCCAACTCCCCCTTCGTAAACTGTACATGAGGATTTGCTCTCATACAGCTTCAACAAAAATGTTTGAGTAACCGTCCATTCGATTAGTAGTCACTTGACGGGGATAAAAAATAGAATAATATCCTCGACACCTTTTGGTTTATGAGATAAAAGAAACAGTGACTTAGCCGTTGGAAACCTCGGGAATACATTTTGCCTCAATCTCATGTTAGCTTTTAATCATCATTCACAAAAGGAATAAATATTATTAGCATCTTGGGAAATCTTTTCATCTTATCGAAGGATTTATCTCTAAAAAACTGGGATAAATAAATGAATAGAGATTGCCTCGTTCCAATCTGATTGTTTGAATATCTACGAACCTTGGATCTCTACTATACCCCGATAAATCCTTTTATTGGTAGGTAATAAAGCCTAATGGGCAGCAACTCTTCTACCACCCTGCGGATATGCGGAACAATACATATTTTGTATGACTATGGTCGTCCTTCCTTATGGAATCTAGTAGATAGTCGATTAAGAAGTACTTCATTTTTCTGATAGTTCCCTTATCAAACATCCAGTTCTTGTACTTAGTATCGAGTAACCATCTTGTCACGAAGTTTGAGTAGTAGATTAGTGCGAATTAATCATAGTTCGAGTCTTATCAATCAATATCCAGTTTCTCGCGCTTTGGGTGCTAATCATTCGACTGCTACCTAGCAAGATAATACTATTTTGTTCAAATGAAAAATAGATTGTCTATTTGTTGAACCAGATTGGTTGCGACGAATCACACACCCGTATTATCAAAATCTTTGAGGTAAAAATTTGCGCAATTTAACTACCTTTTACCTTTTTGGTTTCTGAAAAGTCCTTGTTTGCGAACCCCTAGCTGTTGTAGCAGCGGAGTTCGCCGTACCAACTCAATCTTTTTTCTTTTACCAACTTATCGGAATACCGTCCAATAAAACGGATGAGTTGTAAATTTCTAGAATAGTAACTAAGAATATTGCAAATAAAGCCATAAAAAATCCCATTAGAGGGGTAGTTCCCCAACCAGGAGCAACTTTTCCGTATTCTGAGTTAAGCGGCTTTAGAATCATTCCTAAAAGACTGATTCTGGGTTTACCCTTAGGGGTATCATCAATAACTTTTGTAGCCATAGAGCCTATTCAATTGATTGAAATTTGCTGACTTTGTATACTATTATATCGGATAAGAACTAATATTTCTTGGGTTACATAGCAACGGAAACTGCAACTTCGGTCGCTATCTCTATATCCTGTTCACCCGTTAGCTTTACCGGTCACGCTTCGTATACCGCTTTCGGTCAACCCTCTGAGGAACTCAGAGACCCTTTCGAGGAACATGAAGATTAGTTAGACTGAGAGACCTTCCCGGAACAGTAAAGGAAGGTCTCTGATTAGTTCTATCTCCCTTCTCATAATCTCGCTTATGCAACGAAAATGGTTAAGGAAGGATCGTTACTTTCCCTTGTTAGGGACTTTGGGTGGTTCTCGGAAGAAAATGGCGAAGAATATTATACCTGAAGTGGCTACCAATAAAAATGTATAAACCAGTGCTTCCATGGATTCGACCGTAGAGTAGTATTTTGAAGATATCTTTCATACTAATTAGAATAATTTACTATTTCCTTCAATTTTTTTTTTGATGGAGAGTGCTTCTGTTTCGACGGGGTGTAATCCCATCAGTAGCTAAAAATGAAACCCTCTTGGAATCCTGTCCCAATAAATCGGAAAAAGACCTTTCAAACAGCCTGTCTCTTAGTACTTGGATCCCCCAACTTTTGGAATGCTCCGAATTCAACTTGAGCGTCTAGATCGGGATCAATACCAGCAAACACGTCTCTGAATAAAGTTCTTGCACCGTGCCAGATGTGACCAAAGAAAAAAATGAGAGCGAATGTGGCGTGACCGAAAGTGAACCACCCCCGTGGGCTACTTCTAAAAACACCGTCTGATTTCAGGGTGGCACGATCAAATTCAAAGATCTCACCCGATTGAGCACGTCTAGCATATTTTTTTACCGTAGCAGGATCGCTAAAGCTAGCACCATCTAGTTCACCACCATAAAACTCTACAGTTACACCTACCTGCTCAACACTGTATTTTGATTCCGCTCGTCTGAATGGAACATCGGCTCTTACGATACCCTCACCATCTACTAAGACTACCGGGAATGTTTCGAAGAAGGTGGGCATACGGCGTACAAACAGCTCATGACCTTCTTTATCCTTAAATACAGCGTGACCTAACCAACCAACAGCTATCCCATCACCGTTGTCCATCGCACCTGCTCTGAACAATCCACCTTTGGCTGGGTTGTTGCCAATATAGTCATAGAAAGCTAATTTTTCTGGGATCTTAGACCAAGCTTCGGATAGACTTAGATTTTCAGCTTTACTAGAACGGATTCGTTGATCTATCTCTTGTTGAAAATATCCCTGATCCCATTGATAACGGGTGGGGCCAAATAATTCAATTGGAGTGGCGGCGGAACCGTACCACATGGTTCCAGAGACTACAAAAGCGGCGAAAAAAACGGCAGCGATACTGCTAGATGACACGGTTTCAACATTCCCCATGCGTAGAGCTTTGTATAATCGTTGGGGAGGACGAACACTGAGATGGAATAGACCAGCTAATATACCTAGGACTCCCGCTGCTATATGGTGCGAAGCTATTCCTCCCGGAACGAATGGGTCGAAACCTTCAGCTCCCCAAGACGGATCTACGGGTTCTACCTTTCCGGTTAATCCATAAGGATCTGATACCCAAATGCCGGGCCCAAATAAACCAGTTACATGAAATGCCCCGAAGGCAAAACAAAGTACCCCTGAAAGGAATAGGTGAATTCCAAATATTTTGGGTAAATCTAAGGATGGTTTTCCCGTGCGATCATCGCGAAACAGGTCGAGGTCCCGATAGACCCAGTGCCAAATAGCAGCTAGAAAAAGTAAACCGGATAGTATGATATGAGCTGCGGCTACACCTTCGTAACTCCAGATACCCGCATCAGTTACGGTATCTCCAGTAATGCTCCACCCCCCCCACGACTTTGTTATTCCAATGCGAGTCATAAATGGGATGACAAACATACCCTGTCTCCACATCGGATCAAGAACGGGATCGGATGGGTCAGAAACGGCTAATTCATAGAGAGCCATTGAACCCGCCCAGCCAGAGACCAAAGCAGTATGCATCAGATGTACGGAAATTAGACGACCAGGATCATTTAGTACAACAGTATGAACGCGATACCGAGGCAAACCCATGAAAAAACCCCTTTCTTGGATATTGGAGATGAGTGAACACTACGTAACTTTCTGGCGATGTAGGCTTGCACTACGAATAAACAAAAAATAAATTGTTGCATAAAATATCTAAATCAATATTCTGGTTTGATTAGTAGAGCGATACCGGTAAAAAGAAACAAATAATTTTTTTTTATTTACTGATAAATATCTGTATCTACCTTTCCATCTATTTGTACAAATAGGTTGGGTTGTGCGGGAAAAGCCAAGAACCTTTCTCCAAGGAACGAGAAATACATGGATATTTTAGCATCTACATTCTTTATATAACAATGTAGAGATTGGTCCCATTAAAGTCTGTTAATACCTATCAAATTCATAGTTTTTTTGTCCCCCTACGCCGCCTTCATTAAGCATGTTATAATGTGGCATAAGCTTTTCCTGGCTTTAGCTCCTACGTTCCCACTTTAGAGATAACTATAAAGAGTTTTCAATAAATTCTTCATGCCAATCGGTGTTCCAAAGGTGCCCTTTCGTCTACCTGGGGAAGAGGATGCGGTTCGGGTTGACGCGTAGTGCGACTCGTTAGATATGTTGAGCCATGCGGAACCCTTTTCCATCATTTCTTATCCGATCGATATGTCTCTATCTCGCTTAGAAGCGACTAATTCATCAGTGGTCAAACGCGCGAGATAAGGTCTAGCAAGATATTTATTAATCATTAGAATCCATGGCTAGTTGGAATGAACAGATTATTCACAGGCTCCGGTCACTAAATCCCAAGAATCAATCGTAGCAGAGGTCGCTACGGAATAGAAAATAGAATAAACGGGGCTCTAAATCTAAATAGGCCCATTATTTTTGAATACATGAATCATGGGAATAGAAAGAGGGGAAGTAATACTATTCGTTCTGTATGTACGAATGATGATCGGACCCCACCTCCCCCCGAAGTAGAAAATGAACCTAAAGATTCTTTTCGTTGAAGGGACTCGATTACAAACAGGAAGATACTGGTGTGAAGGGGGTTGGGGCGCTGGGGTAGGTTCACCCCTCGATACGCCGGTTTACAATGCGGTTCAGGATGTTCAATAGACGGGACAGACAAACGTAAACCAAAAATGGAATAGTGAGGGGTGTCTCAGACAGGAAGGGTTGGAGAAAAGAAAGAGGGGGGCGGGGGGGGAAGAAAAAATAGAATAAATAAATATCTATCTATATATTCCTTCTTTTTTATTTTTCGAAAATGCAATAGATTTCTTTACCAAAGAGACAGAGAGTTTCTTATCTCTTTCTTCGACTTCCACGTAGAAACCACCAGAGCCGTATGCTTCTAACGATGCTTATACGGTTCCAGAGGGGGGGTAAAGATACGTAAACCTATCCTGATCAACCGGCTTTATCGGGAGAGACTTCTTCTTCTAGGTCAACAAGTGGATGATGAGATTGCCAATCAGCCTATCGGTATCATGATGTACCTGAATGGGGAAGATGAAGCCAAAGATACGTATTTGTATGCGAATTCCCCCGGTGGAGCCGTATTAGCCGGAATATCTGTTTATGATGCTATGCAATTTGTCGTACCAGACGTGCATACTATTTGCATGGGACTAGCTGCTTCAATGGGATCTTCCATTTTGACTGGAGGAGAGATTACCAGACGTATAGCACTACCTCACGCTCGGCGCCAATGATTTGTAGGAGTTAAAACTATGCCTTCGCCTAGTTGAGGTAACAGTAGCATGGCATTCAATACTTGGTGAGTTTTTTTTCGGATGCACATCCAAAAATGAAATAGTGAAGTACCGGGATAGTAAAATGAGTCAAAAATTTTATCAATTTTTGAATTTTTAGTAGATTCATCGGCGATCAATATATCTTAGCGTCATAAAATGTATAAATTGTTGAATCTACGCAATTTCTTAAGATCCAACTTTTTTTTTTTTTCTCAATCAAATCTTTAGAAAATAAAAAAAAAAACATTGATTCTATTTTCCATCGAGGGGTATACATAGCAAACCTTGGGATTGCTGGGACAATAAAGCAACGGAACCATCATAGTATGTTTAAAAGGATGGTACATCTCCTGTAGTGTCATAAGCGGGGGTAGGGGTAAGAAGAGGGCTTCTTCAATGCGAGGGGTTGATGCTTCAATACCAATTTACGCCTGTTACCCACTCCTACCCCACCAGATGTGTAGCCGTATGCAGAGATAGTTGCCCGTACGGTTACCTCAGGCAAAGTGATGGGAATATCCAATCAGGGTAATGATTCACCAACCTGCTAGTTCGTATTATGATGGACAAGCAGGGGAGTGTGTCATGGAAGCAGAAGAAGTATTAAAACTCCGCGATTGTATAACTAGGGTTTATGCACAAAGAACAGGCAAACCTTTATGGATGATTTCCGAAGACACGGAAAGAGACGTTTTTCTGTCAGCAGAAGAAGCCCAAGATTATGGTGTTGTGGATCCCGTAGCGTTAGAAAACGCTCCAGGTTGAATATTTAGTAAATAAATAAGAAACGTTCAAGGTTTATAAAGAGAGGGTAGATTCTTTTCACATGAAAAAAAAGAAGAGAAGGTGTTTCACACTTTTCTATTCGACCAACAGCTCTTATCTATCTATCTATCTATCCATATGGATAGATAGATACGTTTCTCTATAGTTGAAGTAGAGTCTGAATCTGATGAAAAGATTGGAATAGATAATATTAAATTATTTTATCTTTTGTAGTTTCATATTTGTTTGTCCGAGCAACTACCCTACCCACTTTGACGCCTTACTTTAAAGCGCGCCTTTCATCGTTTAGGCGAAGGGTTTAATAAAATTCGATCTTAAATACGGGGGGATTTGGTTCTTCCACATGGTTAAGAATATTTTGAACCAAATAGATTCTCTGCATCTTTGAACGTGCCAACAAATCAACAACTTATTAGAAAGGCAAGACAACGACTGGGGAGTGGGACAAAATCCCCTGCCCTTCGGGGATGCCCCCAACGGCGAGGAGTATGTACCAGGGTGTATGTGTGACTCGTTCGGATCAGAAACCGAGTGACATTAGGGGATTGATGCCGCAGAAGAATCCTCTTATTGAGATGAGGAAAAATCTATTATCCATCTGTTTCAATAAGGAATGGAAATTCATGGTTACGGTCGGTGCAAACCCGATCATCTTGATTTGGGGTGATAAAAATGAATCGATGATACTAAAATTGAATCATTACGCGAAGTCGGGATGATGGTATCGATTTCCATACCCTTGTCTATACTATTGCAGTGACAGTGACTCCGGGTCAGCTGTTCCGCCAACTTTCGACGTAAAATACCGTTACTATACAGATGATTTTTTCTGCGATAAAGAAGAATAAATAAATTTGTCCGGGCTACCGGGTGGAGCTAGACATTGGGGATCATACGACCCGCCAACAGCGATTTTATTTTTTCTCATTCTAGGGGAATTTAGAGCTCCGGTGTATAGGAGGGACCCAGCTGCCAAAAACTGAACCATGGAAACATTGGAATCCGTAACGTTTCCAGTGCAGCATCCAGCCAATCAGTAAAAAAAAAGTATCTAATCTGGAGTGTTTGCGGACGGGAAAGTCGGAGTAGCAAAAGCCATTGGAATCTTTATTTTTTCACGTTAGAAAGAGAGATAAAAATCTGTAGAAGATAGAAGAATATTCATTCTTGTAACAAAATAACGAAGGGATCATGGGTTCTATTCAAACAATTTCATTTTTATCATTGGCTTAAATATGTGCTAATCAACTAAAAAAAAAAAAAATAGAAATTATGATAACTTATATCCTTCCCGAAACACTTGAAATATTCATGATCTTAAAAGATCGATAAGTTCACCGCACGTAGTGTTATTAAATTCATGTAGTAATAGACTTAGCTTCTAATGATTTTAGAAAACATATTACAATACAACAATCTATCTGTCTGCTTTGGTATCTCCAACTAAGATAGGAACTATCTCGGGAAGCAGCAGGAAAATAAAAATAAATGGATTTTTCGAAAGTTAAAATCTGATCCTCTGTGAGGCTAGACATCTAATGACCAGGGTAAAACGCGGATCTGTGGCTCGGAAGCATCGCAAAAATATTCTTGAAATTGCATCCGGATTTCGAGGGGCTCATTCAAGATTATTTGGAGCGGCAAACCAGCAAGAGAAGAAAGCATTAGCTTCTGCTTATGCAGATAGGAATAATCGAAAGAGAGAGATTCGTCGTTTGTGGATTGCTAGGATTAATGCAGCAGCACGGAAGAATGGAATTACGTACAGTGCGACGATTCACAATTTGTCTGAGAATTAAGTTTATTTGAATTGCAAAACACTCGCGCAGGTCGCTACCCCGGATGCTTATTGTTTCTCCAGGATCGTACGGGCGATCAATAATAAGATACATTGATTGAAGATAATAAACCTCTCCGGATAATTCTTCTCGGAGAGGCAAAAGAGACAGTATCAAATGGATCCTCTATTCTAGCAAAAGGAGAGAGAGAAAAATAAAGAGAAGGAAAAAATTTTTCAGAGATAGGAGTTTCAACTCAACTTAATTCTCTTTAATCACACGCGTTTCACAGTTAATAATAAGTAGATTCTAAAATACCAAATTAGTTAATTCACTAGAGTTCAACTTTCTAGTCGCAATTCATAAAGGATCTAATTCTCATTGTTCGAGAATGGTAGCAAAGCCAGGATACGAGCTCTTTTTATGGCGACAGCTACTAAACGCTGTTGCTTCGAGGTTAATCTATTCATCCGTCTGGATAAAATTCTTCCTTGCTCACTTACGAATCGACGAAGTAAGCTGGTATTTCTATAATCAATAGTTTCATCAGATCGAATAGACGGGGAACGTCTACGGGAAGATCGTTTAGATTTATTCGTGATACTCTTCGTGTGACTACCGATACCTAATAATATTGATTACTTCCGAATCCATTAGAAATATCATTCATTTTTTTAACTCTTTGTGAATAGTGTGTTTGTGGCAACAAAAACAATATTTCTTTGATTCCAATCGAGTAGGTGTATTACGACGATTCTTACGCGTAGTGTATCGAGAAATACCTGTAGATTTGTCACCAGTCTCTTTTTGAGTACAACTTGTACACTCTGAAGCAATAGTTACTCTTGCATCTTTACTTTTAGTCATAATTTCGATTATTCCCAGCAATAACTCGATTACTAACCACTTTCCTCACAGGGAACAAGGATTGATGTTTTACCGCTCTGTTTTATCCTCTTTTTAACTGCTCTCTTGGTCAAAAAAATGGAAATAGTAAGGCGTCTGGAAAAAAACGATTTGTTTCTATTGATGAACCAGCTAACAAGCCGAACCATATTGTAGCTATCACAGGGGCCGTGGAAAAATAAACTTTTACATATTGCATTATAAATTCTCCTTCTTCTTGGTTTTTTTATCCCCACTCCCCTTCTTCCCTTTCTATTCTTTTTCTTTTTACCATTGAATATTTATTACGCGTCCATTGAATCCTCTTCCTAAAAAACCAGAATAATTGTATTATTCCAGTCCAAGGATTGAAAATGGTACGAGACAATGCCCCCCTCGAGTCATAGATTTTTTTTGCTGGTAGCCAATACCTATAATTATTGATTATAATTAATCAAATAGTTTTAGATCGACGATGTCAATTATGAATCAAGATTAATAGGGATGTAGCGCAGCTCGGTAGCGTGTTTGTTTTGGGTACAAAATGTCGCAGGTTCAAATCCTGTCATCCCTATTTCTGATCAACGAAGATAAGAAATTACTCCAACTGGAAAAGAGCGCTCTTAGTTCAGTCCGGTAGAACGCGGGTCTCCAAAACCCGATGTCGTAGGTTCGAATCCCACAGGGCGTGTCTATTGTTGTTCAACCAGAAACTAATTAATTTAGTTAATACGCATTGAAGATACAGAAGCAAGAGAAAGGAATATTGTTGCTGTGGACAACCTTTATTCCCACCCTTCCTAGATGAGAAGGGTTTCGGGACTAATCATAGAAAAGGTAGATTAGATAGATTAGATAGAGGAAAAAAGAAAGAAAGAGAGAAAAAAGAAGATGAAATGGAAAGGAAGATAAAAAGAAAAAGATGGATCTATCCAGATAGATATCTTTATTTGTCTTCCCTATTTCATCGTATTTTTTAAGATCTGAACATTATTAATATCTATCGAATATCTAATTGGTCACCGCGTCGATATTGTGAATATGCAGTTACAAATGGTCCAGCTAAGGTTATTGGGATCGAACCTAACACAATTCCAGATAGTAATGCTTCAACCATTCTAGTTTGTACATATCTAATATGAATACTTACCGGATTGGATTTAGGTGTCGACCAATAATCAATAATTGGTAAGTACAATGAATTAGTAAGCGCCGATGGGGCCCTCCTTCTTCGTTCTTTTCTCTTTCTAGATGATACTGCTATATCACAGAATCTGGATTTTGTTCAATCCAACAAATAATGTTAAGGTTAAAGTTGGTACGGATGTTGAAAAAGCGAAGTAACTTAATAGGGTGAGCATGGATTTGAATACCAAATTATCTAACAGATGAATTAGTATACAATTTTATGTAGTAAATTCTTACTCAAAATTGTTGACTCAGGTTTGTTGGACCAACATTAAGTAAAGCATGTGAGCGTATGAGAGTGGTTCATCCGGCAGGGCCACGTCTCACTAATTTATAGAATTGACAACCATATATTTTTCTACCGTTGATCAATCGAGTGAGAATAATTGAAGTGGCCCCCCCACCCCCCCCAATAGCTAATAGAGGTCGTACAAAGATAACGTAACAATCTCAATACTGGGGGTTACCAGAAATCCTAAAAAATAGGAGAAGGTGAATAAGGGTGGATTGGTTGAATGGGAACGAATATTAATTGGACGTTTGGGAAAAGAACCCTTGACCATTCGGTGAGACCAACGAGAGACAAAGATTGTGTTATATCTGTATCTTGTATTTTATTGGTAGAATTTATTTAGAGATTCAAGACAAGTTTAATGGGAGTTACATAGTTTTAATAAGTGACGAGATAGATGTGTGGTCAATAAATGGTATGAAATAATTATTGAATATTTCACAATAGTTATAATGGACCAATCGTTGGATAACCCTCAAACGGCCCGTACCAATATCTCCCACCTGTTAATTACTTACCAATTTCAAATCCGGTTTCTTTCTTTTCACCTTTCTAATATCTTTCGTAGCATGAAAGATAAATGACAATTAAAAAGAAAAAAAGTATTGAAGAGAAATAAAAAGAGGGAAAGGGACATAAAAGTATGGACGTAATAAGTGTCGAGATTCCTATTATAAGATATTGATATTGATAGTTACTCAAAAAGAAAAGATGATTATTGGTAGTCTATCAGATTCTACTTGCCAGGAACAAGTAACCTTGCCGCATCGAAGGGAGGCTAGCTATACTGATCCAGTATATTTCGGATATACCCTTGGTATAATAGTGACAACCTAATTTGGATTGATTGCGGTTCGGTGAGGTATGCCGGTAGATTCTGCATCTTCTAGCGTTGATACCTTTTTTCGTTTTCGAGAAACAATCCTTTTTAGTATTACAAGAGAGATACGGAGCTAAACATGTCTGGGAATACGGGAGAACGTCCTTTCGCCGACATTATTACTAGTATTTGATATTGGGTCATTCACAGCATTACTATACCCTCCCCGTTTATTGCAGGTTGGCTATTTGTCAGTACAGGTTTAGCTTACGATGTTTCCGGAAGCCCCCGCCCAAACGAATATTTTTCAGAGAGCCGACAAGAAGTTCCTTTAATAACTGGCCGTTTCGATTCGCTGAAACAAGTTGATGCATTTACCAAATCCTTTTAGGAGGTACCAATGGCTCTAGATAAGACTTATCCAATTTTCACTGTTAGATGGTTGGCTGTCCACGGATTAGCTGTACCTACGGTTTTCTTCTTAGGATCCATATCAGCGATGCAATTCATTCAAAGATAGTTTTTACGTGAGCTTCGAATATATGACACAACCAAATCCGAATAAACAGAGTGTAGAGTTGAATCGTACAAGCCTTTACTGGGGACTATTGCTGATTTTTGTACTTGCCGTTCCATTTTCTAATTATTTTTTCAATTAGAAACTGGAAAGAATTGTCAATCTCGAGTGAAAAAGATAAAGATCCTAATTATTTGTGACTGTTCATGTCTCGAGTCATGACCAAGTGATGAAACCAAAGTAGGGGAGGAGGTGGAACAAATGACCAATACCACTGGAAGGATTCCTTTGTGGTTAATAGGTACTGTAGCTGGTACACTTGTTATAGGTTCGGTGGGCATATCCTTTTACGGAGCCTATTCGGGGTTAGGATCATCTCTTTGATAATGACTAATCCTTGAAGACTCTCTTTCACTTCACTCACAGATCAAGCAAAAAAGTTGTGCTGAATCTCACAAGATTTCCACTTTTTTTTTTATTACTCCTTCGCGGTTCAAAAAAATTCTTGTTCAATCTATCTATATCTATCTATATCTATCTATAGATAGATATCACTCCAATTATGACAATCCACTGAATAAACGAATTATTCGATCGATTCTTCTTCAAAGAATCGATCGAGGTCGAGTGTTGTGACACTAGACTAGTTCCTACAACTCATAGTTTTTACTATCATTGGGTAAGTATTAGACACAAATTCATATCACGGTTTGGAAGAGGTTAGATACGTTTGAAGAAACAGACTAATTTGATAGAGTCACTCGAGAGGTTTTCGGATACAACTAATATAGATATAGAAATCTTATTGATTTACAACCCTAAATAAAAAAGCGAGACTTCTTATTTCCCCCTACTAGCAGTCTTTCCAACCAATTTCTATTCTTTTTTCTGTTGTTCCTTTTCCCTGTTTCTAGTCCGTACCTTTTTTTCATCCCTGTGGTTGTGTTCTCCCCTCTCCCGGACTCAGTAGAGTACGGATACTGCATCGAAACCATCGACTCGAGAAGGGGGAAACAAGGATCCCTTGTTTGGGTTACACCCAACTATCAATTAGTTGTTTACCGATGGGAGGGGAAGAATAAAAGAAAAGTGTATATAATCAAAAATTCATTTCTGCCAGCTGGACTTTTTCAAATTGTTTCTTCTTAAGCACGAGAAAAATCTGTGCCAGAGTAACCGATGCAAAAAAGACTAGGAGACCTTGAATACGTAATGGGTCTTGGGGTACAACCTCCACCTCTCCTTGACCAAATCCACCCACATTAGGGTTATTAGTCAACGGCTGATCGACTTTAGCAGATTCGCCTTCCGAAATAATAAGTTCGGGACCGGGTGGAATAACATCAGTTGCTTCACGACCTTCGGATGATTCTTCGATAATGATTTCGTATCCACCCTTTCCCTCTCTACGTACCACTTTCTTTATTTCTCCCGTTACTGAAGCAGTATAAACTGTATTGTTGCTTCTACTCCCATCCGGATAGATTTGTCCCCTCCCTCTATTTCCCCCGACATAAAGAGGGTATTTCAGAAAGTGTGCTTCTTTATTAGTAGTAGGGTCTGGTGAGAGAATCGGAAATACGATTTCACTATATAGTTTACCCGGAACTGGACCTATCACAATTATATTCTTTTTGTCAGGGCGATAGCTCTGGAACGAGAGTTTTCCCAGCTTTTCCTTCATTTCGATTGGAATGCGATCGGAAGGAGCTAATTCAAATCCTTCGGGTGGAGTAAGAGCAGCACCAACATTCAACCCACCTTTTTTACCATTTGCAAGTACTTATTTTATCTACGTATCGTAAGGAATCTTAACAACTGCTTCAAATACAGTATTGGGAAGAACAGATTGTGGGGCCTCGATATCCACAGGTTTCTTGGCTAAGTGGCAATTTGCACATACAATACGCCCCGTAGCTTCTCGTGGATTTTCATAATTCTGTTGCGCAAGAATAGGATATGCGTTTGATACAGATGGACAGTTTACTTTACCAAAACTGATCGATACTAGAAGTAATAGAATCAACCATTTTTTCATCCAGTTATTCGTAATTCTTTTTTGCATAGATTGATGATTGGTGCCAAGTCTTTGTGCAAACGGATCGTTTTCCGACGCCGTATAGTATTAAATATTCTTCCCTTATTCTAATTTTTTTTCTTCCCCCTCTCTCCTTTTTTCTCTTTTATTCTTCCCATTATAATTAAATAGCGAAGAAGGAGAGGGTAGAAAAGCCGAATTCTTGTCAGGAATAAGTCCAGTACGTTAAACGCAAATTCAGTGTAATAATTGTCATTCACTCATTGTGTGATAAGTGGCTACAATTGAGGGAGATGTACGATTCAAATGACGAAAAATCCGATACTTAAAGACTGTATCTGAAATAACCGGAAAGGTTGAGACGAAGCGAGAAATTACATATTTATTGGGAGCCAACCCAAAATGTTCAAAGGAGGACCCTATAAAAATCTCCCAACCATGGGGGGAATGAAACCCTACACATAAATCAGTTAGTGGAAGAATAGAGAACGCTTTCATTGTGTCATTTAAGCTATAAAATAACTCTTGAATCCGAGAATTTGAAACTGCAAGTCTCTTTCGACCCATTATCAACAAGAAGACTAAGATGGCGATGCTAATTACATCGGTTACTAATTGTAGGAGTAGTTGAATATTTGCTTCATTATACATCACTGCCGATCGAATAGTTTCGTTGTACGCATTTGTATCATAATTCCACAATTGAGTATCTACAGAATTTCTAGTCGCATCATTTAACCAAAGTAACGCTTCTACTTTCCGAAGCCGCCTCAGAGCCCTTTCCTCTTGAAAAGAATTGATAAAGATTTGTGGTTGAGAGATGTTCCACCAACCCCTAATCCAAGGTTCTAGAAAGCGATTCTTAAGACTGATTGGGATCGTGAAAGGGAAAAGCAATAAACATCCAGTATATCGAAGAGAAGCTAATGCTTGATTTTTAGCCAATCCAAAATCATTAAGTACTAATGAACTCGATTGACTCGTCGATTCCGCCTCGAATCTAGATAAAGTACGAGTTACAGACCGAGGTACCAGACTTATAGATTCATAAGCCGCTGTACCGCCGGGAAAATCTATTGATTCACAACCGAATGATTCCTCAATTGACTCTTCATTCGTTTGAAGTGACAAAGGGTTTATGGAATAGCGCCTTCCCTGAGAATCAGAATCATTCAAAATTGCTTCAATCCAAGCTAATTTTCTATTCATTTTTTCTATACTACTCAACTTGTGACAGATGCATTTTTTCGCAGAAGCACAATAATGTTCCGATTCATCTTCTGGAAAACCATCGATTCTTTTTTGTTCCTCGTTCTTCTCCTTACCCCTGTAATAATTTTGGCAAGACCCTAGAAATAGTGCTCGGAAAAGCGAAGTTTCTGGAAGATGCGACGGGGGCGTATCCAAACAATTTTCTGTCATAAACTTATTTGTACGATGGGGGTGAACAGAGTGGCGTCCAATTAACAACGACTGAGGAAACTTTGTTCCAAGAAAAAACCCCAGATTTTTTTGCATTCCCAATATAAATATGCTGAGTCTGCACTCTAGGAGACTCCAATATATTATAAATTTAGATTTATTGAATTCCGTGTTTGTAAAAGCTGCTACGGTCCGCAACGATTCTTTCTTTATAGACTGTAGCTGCTTACTAGCCTCGTAAGCTCTATCCGAGGAACGGTGTGGAGTATTGTAAAACCGTTGAAGAAGTTTCCAATAATGTGATCTCATATGTTACTTGTATATCAGGAAGAGGAAATCCGCAAAGTCTAGTCCAAATGAGTCTTTGTTATTAAACCATCCTCTTGGACCCTCCCCAAATCTTTTACTGTGCTACCTCACTTACCTTTCTGTTGATTATCAGATTCTTGAATCATGTGGAGCTTCAAAACCCTTCGATTGATACGCGCAGGAAACGAGCAGGTTCGGCAGCTTCTTCTTCCATCTCTCCCAAAGTTAAATCTTCACCGATTCGGGTTAGGGGGATATTCTGTCGACCCCTTACCCTCAGGTACAGAATTCGACGCGGATAAAGGCCTTCCCGAATTTCCAACCCAACTGCTTCTACCTCTTTCAGTGTGAATTGGATACAGATACGACGGTTCCTTCCAGGAAAGCCCCACCGAAAAATTGAGAAGATTCCTTCCCGTTTATCAAATAAATTGTATCCGCTGCCCACGTTCCAAAATACGGTACACCATGGGTAGAATCCGAGAAAGAGGCCCGCGATACCGTAGAAACACATTACAATACCTTGTGGGATGAAAACAATCTGTTCGGACGGAGGAAGTCCGGGAATTAAATCTTTGCCGATGCAACTAGAAATCCCAACCAGTAAGAAACCTGTTGCGCCGCGGACGAGAATACAGGCCCAACACAAATTGGCAAATGTACGGGAACCTTTCACGGGATCTACTCTGATCCATTTGGAGTGACAAGTCATTAATATTTCCTCAAAGATTGCATAATGAATTGGATTATCCATCCCTCACCAACCTCACTTCCCTCATCTTCTTTTTACATAGTTCATGCGGTTTATTTCGGGGGATACTCTGTCTCTGATACATTTACGTGTGATAATGAGACGATAAGTCGTTAGCGTCTAAACACACCGATAGTTATCTACATGTATCCTAGCAACGGAGAAACAATCTACATCTCATTTATATGTGAACTGAAAATGAGACATAGATTGGAGTGGTATCGTTAAAGTTTCCGAGTGCTCAAACAAGTAGGAGGGGATAGTTGCTAATGAAGCTTCGCAAGAAGGATCTGCCCAATCAGCTATTAGTTAGGACTAATAATTGAAATTGATCCATATCACAGAGTCACCAAGCAGTTTCTTTCGTTTTGAAAGACTGTGCAACAGAAAAGATTATAGAATTTCATCCCGCTCTATATAGAGAAATAAAAAAGCCATTGTAATTGCCGGAAACACCAAACCTACTAGGGGTACAAAAATAGAGGGTAGATAGGACGCTGTCATGATGAAGTCACCTCAAATAAAATAAATAAATATCTATTTATACAATACTATATCTTCCTTTCAGCTCTCTTTCTAATATCTAATGATAGTCTTTTTGTTCCATAAAGAAAAGGGGTTTCTGGGCTTCTAATAGACTCATCTCATTAAGAATTCTTATTTTTTTTTTGGGGGGGGGGGGGGGATTCTTCGGGGATAATAATGCCGTTATCCCGAAATCTACGATTCCGTTTCTTATTGATTGAATAATCATGTATATGCATCACACAGAAGTACCTATCTATGTCTATATAGACAGATACTTATTATCACCCCAAATCGGATTAGAACCCAAAACCTTACTAGTAGCCGACAAATCCATTATTTGGATAGAGTCCCACCGTAACGCCATGTTTCTGATACCGTATCGAATAAAAGCGAAACAGTGAAGTGACAACAATTTTTTTTTGTTTGAGTAATCCGTCTGCTCCTTCTTATATCTCTCTCTATATATATTAAGAGAAGAAAAAAATAAAGACTCATTTTTCATTTATTGATAAGTTCTAGCTTTACTAAAAGAAACAAGATTTGGACCAATAAAGAGTAAAAAGAAGGAATTTACTTCTTTTTATATGGGGCTGAGGAATAAGGCTCAGATATCTCGCTCAAAACACCCTTCAGAAGGTTACGTGGAACAATCAAATCGAGTGGCCCATTATCAAATAAAGATTCAGCCGCTTGAAAGCCATCAGGGATCTTTTGTCGTAAGGTTTATTCAATTACCCTTTTACCCGCGAATGCTGTATATGCTTTAGACTCGGCAATAATTATGTCCCCTGACATACCGGAACTAGCAGTGACACCACCCGTAGTTGGATAAGTAAGAACCGATATATAGAGCAATCTCTTTTGAATTTGATGAGTTTGTAGAACGGAAGAAATCTTAGCCATTTGCATTAAACTTAACGTTCCTTCTTGCATACGTGCTCCACCAGAAGCACGGATTATAATTAGTGGCAGAGAGTCGTGTGTAGCATATTCGATTGAGCGGGTAATCTTCTCACCTACTACGGAACCCATACTTCCGCCCATGAAGTGAAAGTCCATAACACCAAGCGCAATAGGTGTTCCATTTAGATATCCTATACCTGTTTGAACAGCATCAGTTAAACCCGTTTTTTCTTGAGAAGCAGCGATACGATTCTGATGAGAATCCTCATCGGAGAAACCTAAAACATCTTTTGCAGTCATCTCTTCATCCATGGGAATCCAAGTGTCGCGATCAATTGAAAGTTCGATCCTTTCCGTACTATTCATTGAAAGGTGATAACCGCGCTCTTCACGAACACTCTTATTCTGTTTCAAAAATCTCACATGAAGCATGTTCCCACAGTTATCACATCGAGCCCATAATCCCTTATTGGTATTGATAATTATCCGTCTATCCCTCTCCCTTTCACTTGAAATGGAGCCTTTGGTAGCTTCTTCGAGGAAAGCTCCGATCAATCCACCGAATTTGCGTTTATCTTCAAACCAATTTATTACAGACGTAAAAATCTCCTCATCTGTTTCTGCCCTTCAGCTCGGGAAATTAAAAAAAAAAAGTTCAAGTTGTTCGGATTCTACTTCATCAGTGAAATAGGCGAAAAGCTATTGAAATATTTTATGAAGCATCAAAATCATTGTCTGATTGGAATAGATACCAACCTGGGACCGACCCCAGGTTCAGTAGCCCAATAACTGATTGGCGATTGAATAATTATCAATCCGATCAATCATATGTTAGAAGCTTGAATTTGATTATCCAATAATATGTTGTGAGACGATACATCGTAAGACTCTCACTAGTAAACTGTTGATTCGATGTCACACTACTCGTTGGCATCTCGTAGTTTTTCAATATGAATTGGTAGGGACTCGAACCCCCGTACCCACGGCTTGAAACCATGTACTCTCATCCACTGAGCAACCAATCCTAATCCGTCACATATGAGGAGCATGGGAAAGAATGTTTCTCTCCCGATACTCCCTGCCCGTTTCATGAGTCCCGTGGGATGACTGACTGATAGTACCAAATAGTTATGGAAATTACAATGTATCGATTGTATCAAATACAAATTTGATTTCTTTCCATATCTCGCAGGCGGCAGCCAATTCAGGACTCCACTTACTAGCTTCACGAATAATCTCATTACCTTCACGAGCGAGGTCACGGCCCTCATTACGAGCTTGTACACAAGCCTCTAACGCGACTCGATTAGCTACGGCACCGGGCGCATTTCCCCAAGGATGTCCTAGGGTTCCTCCACCGAACTGTAAGACAGAATCGTCTCCGAAGATTTCGGTTAGAGCAGGCATATGCCAGACGTGGATACCCCCCGAAGCTACGGGAAGTACGCCCGGCATAGATACCCAATCTTGGGTGAAATAGACGCCGCGGCTACGGTCTTTTTCAATATAATCGTCGCGAAGCAAATCGACAAAGCCCAAAGTGACTTCTCGTTCTCCCTCTAGTTTGCCTACTACAGTCCCAGCGTGAACATGATCTCCACCGGACATACGTAATGCTTTGGCTAACACACGAAAATGCATACCGTGATTTTTCTGTCTATCGATGACAGCATGCATCGCACGGTGAATGTGAAGAAGCAGCCCATTGTCTCGACAATAAAAGGCCAAGCTAGTATTTGCGGTAAACCCTCCGGTTAGATAGTCATGCATTATAATTGGTACCCCCAATTCTCTAGCAAAAACTGCTCTTTTCATCATTTCTTCACACGTACCTGCAGTAGCGTTTAAGTAATGTCCCTTAATTTCGCCTGTTTCGGCCTGAGCTTTGAAGAGAGCTTCTGCTACGAATAAGAAGCGATCTCTCCAACGCATGAATGGTTGGGAATTCACGTTCTCATCATCCTTGGTGAAGTCAAGTCCACCACGGAGACATTCATAAACGGCTCTCCCATAATTCTTAGCAGATAAGCCCAATTTTGGCTTGATTGTACATCCTAATAAGGGACGCCCGTATTTATTCAGCTTATCTCTTTCAACCTGGATACCGTGAGGCGGTCCAATGAAAGTCTTAGAATAAGCAGGAGGAATTCGAAGATCTTCTAAGCGGAGAGCGCGTAGGGCCTTGAATCCAAAAACATTACCTACAATGGAAGTGAACAAATTGGTAACGGAACCTTCTTCAAATAGATCCAAAGGATAAGCTACATATGCAATATACTGATTCTCCTCCCCAGCAACAGGTTCGATATCATAGCATCGACCTTTGTAGCGATCGAGACTGGTAAGTCCATCTGTCCATACAGTGGTCCATGTACCTGTGGAAGATTCCGCAGCTACTGCAGCTCCAGCTTCCTCAGCCGGTACTCCGGGTTGCGGGGTCATTCGAAAGGCTGCCAAGATATCGGTGTCTTTGGTCTTATAATCGGGAGTGTAATAGGTCAACCGATAATCTTTAACACCAGCTTTGAATCCAACACCTGCTTTAGTCTCCGTTTGTGGTGACATGGGTTCCTCCCTATGACTAAATTAGTAAATCTTGCAAGGATGAGATCTGCTCGACATAGGTGGAGTATTTCGATGTGAAACGCAAAGTGGGTTTCGGTAATTCAACCTGTGCGCGATACTTATACTTGTCGAAACTCCACTTCAAGCATGGAACATTACTATTTTATATTGCGTTTCATACGGAGTGCAACTAACTACTAAGGTTTTTTGCAGAAATCACTTGAGAAATGGGATTCTATCCCACCCCAATACATTGACTCGGGAATCTCTTCGTGGTTAGACTGGTCGATAGAAGAAAGAAAGGGATCGGACCGAATGTCTGGTCCGTTTTGAAAAGTACAAAAATGAATAATGAAGATTCAATGGATAGGACATGATAGTCGCATGTAACAAAGTGGACTTATTTATAGAACGTGGATTTTATTAGTCCTTGAATCATAGACAAAAAGGGGGATTTTGCTGGGTCTACCGCAACTTTTGCCCATCTCTCTGTTCCATCTATCTCTAGCTATATTTATGAGAAAAGGGAAAAGGGAGTTTGAAACTACTGACTTTTTATTCACCATCGATCGGCGAAGAAATACCAGACACTTTTATCGATTCAGTAATCAAATAAAGATAATACACCAAAATAGTTATGAAAACTAGTTCTCTCTCTTTCAAAATTTCTGAATTGGTGGAAAACAATGTAGGATACATTACTCAGATCATTGGACCAGTATTAGATGTGGCTTCTTCTCCAGGGAAAATGCCCAATATTTACAATTCATTAATAGTTAAGGGACGGAACTCAGCGGGCCAAGAGATTAATGTTACTTGTGAAGTACAACAATTGTTAGGCAATAATGAAGTCAGAGCCGTAGCTATGAGTGCTACAGACGGTTTAATGAGAGGTATGGGTGCTGTTGATACAGGAGCTCCTCTTAGTGTTCCTGTTGGTGAAATTACTCCTGGCCGAATCTCTAACGTCCTTGGCGAACCTGTGGATAATCTCGGTCCTGTAGAGAGTAGTACGACATTTCCAATTCACAGGTCCGCCCCGGCATTTACCCAATTGGATACTAAACTATCGATTTTTGAGACGGGGATTAAGGTTGTAGATCCTTCGGCTCCATATCGCCGAGGTGGGAAGATTGGATCATTTGGGGGTGCTGGAGTGGGAAAAACGGTTCTTATTATGGAATTAATTAATAATATTGCCAAAGCTCATGGAGGTGTATCTGTATCCGGTGGGGTGGGAGAACGTACACGTGAAGGCAATGATCTTTATATGGAGACGAAAGAATCGAAAGTTATTAATGAACAAAATATATCAGAATCAAAAGTGGCTCTGGTTTATGGTCAGATGAATGAACCACCAGGAGCTCGTATGAGAGTTGGTTCAACCGCTCCAACAATGGCAGAATACTTCCGAGATGTCAACAAGCAAGATGTACTTTTATTCATTGACAACATCTTTCGTTTTGTCCAAGCGGGATCAGAAGTCTCTGCGCTATCGGGTAGAATGCCTTCTGCCGTGGGTTATCAACCGACCCTTGGTACAGAAATGGGGTCTTTACAGGAAAGAATTACTTCCACCAAAGAAGGATCAATAACTTCCATTCAAGCTGTTTACGTACCTGCAGATGATCTGACTGACCCAGCCCCCGCTACAACATTTGCACACCCAGATGCTACTACTGTGCTGTCGAGAGGATTAGCAGCAAAAGGTATTTATCCGGCCGTAGATCCCCTGGATTCGACCTCAACCATGTTACAACCTTGGATTGTAGGTGAGGAGCATTATGAGACAGCACAGGGGGTTAAACAGACTTTGCAGCGTTACAAGGAACCTCAAGATATTATAGCTATTCCCGGACTGGACGAATTATCCGAAGAAGACCGTTTAACGGTAGCTAGAGCTCGAAAAATAGAACGTTTCTTATCACAACCTTTTCTTGTAGCAGAAGTCTCTACTGGTTCCCCAGGGAAATATGTTAGTTTATTAGAAACAATTAAGGGATTTCAAATGATTCTTCCTGGAGAATTGGATAATCTACCTGAACAAGCTTCTTATTTGGTTGGTAATATCGATGAAGCTACCGCAAAGGCTGCAACTTTACAAGTGGAGGGTCAATGAAAGGGATGGTATCAACTCTTCGCGTAATGGCTCCTAATCGAATCGTTTGGAATTCCGAGGTTTGGGAAATTGTTCCATCCACTAATAGTGGTCAGATTGGTATATTACCTAATCACGCGCCGCTTCTTACAGCTTTGGATATGGGAGTCCCAAGAATACGTCACGATGGACAGTGGTCCACGATGGCGCTGATGGGTGGTTTTGCTATGATAGATAATAATCAGGTAACAATACTAGTTAACGAAGCAGAACGAGCTACCGAAATTGATCCTGACGAAGCTCAAAAGAGTTTCCAGGCGGCTCAAGCTAACTTAGCTAAAGCGGAGGGCAAGAAGAGAGTAATAGAAGCCAATTTAGCATTTAAGAGAGCCAAGGCGCGATTAGAAGCTCTAAATGCTAGTTAATACGCCTCTTCTTCTGACCCCGTGGGAATAAATAACAAAATACAATGTAATACAGAATGTATTGAGTGACTTGCTAGTCTCATCATAGTATCATCATAGTATCATGGTACTACGGGGTTTTTATCTATATATCTATATATATAGATATATAGATAGCTATTAAATATCTGTAGAACTTATTAGATATCAATCCAAAAATCATGGTATCTAATAAGTTTTACCTACTATTGGATTCGAACCAATGACTCTCGCCGTATGAAAGCGATACTCTAACCGCTGAGTCAAGTAGGCTGTTACTACTCCTTACACGACTCTGTTCCATCTATATGTATTATACTCAGCGGGAGATTTAGAAACAACTACATGTTCCATGGAGAAATATTTGATTTCATTTGTTTGAAACATAAATTATTATTATTTGCAATTGGTTATCTGGCTTGACAAGAATAAGTTGATAGTGATACAATGGGTATTGTATGATCAAACTGATCAAGGGCTATAGCTCAGCGGTAGAGCGCCTCGTTTACACGTGCGCCGATGATTTTCTTTTTAGAAGGGTTTATCGAGACTCAACCGATTCGCGCAGGATCCTGCATGATGGATTTCTGTCTTACCTCACTGAGAGATGCGAAAGAACAGTAGCATGACAGATAAATTGATCAGAAAAAGGTCAATTTTAAAAGAGTTGATATGGTGGATGGTGATCTATCCAATGCTATAGATGGTGGGGACGGCGCGGGGACCCCAACAAGATCTCTTCCTCGTCTTACGAACTTTCGGGTGTAAAGAGTATCGTATATTCTTTCCAAGCGACAGAGAATATTCGATATTACGAAGTGGATCTGTGCAGCAAACCTGTGTCAACGCCATTAACCTTCTAAAGATACTTCGGGATTGCTTCATCTTTATTATTTTATCTAAAAAATAAAGATAAAAGTCTAAAAAATTTAGACTGAATTAGTCGAGCACACGGAACCATCTTATTTGGTGGAACAAAGGTTGGTACATCAGCAATTGTTCGTTCATCCCAACTGAAATGGGAGAACAGTTGGTAAGAGAGCCCAATGCCGCGAAAGCGGCATGTTGGGTTCGTTAAGCAGTTGAATAATATTCTTTATATGTTCCGATCTGCATGACCGAGAATGTCTACGGTTCGAATCCGTATAGCCCTAACCTGTGAAAACAGCCCATTCCTGGGGTTACAGTATACTCAAGTTACGTTGAATCCGAATCATTACATTCCTAGATTCAATTTGCCAAACTAATTTATTAATTGGAATAAAAAAAAATACTAATAGATTTAAAAAAGGTATGTTGATTATTTAGTCTGTTTCATTAACTGGGTCGGTAAGATGGATAGACGGCCACTCAGAGAGAATCAGTATTCTAACATTCATAATAGAATAAGAATATCTGACATTTTTTTATTACCTTTTTCAATTAGATAACTACCGACATCAAAGGATTGATGAACCTTACTTCACTTCCCCAAAAAACCTATACGTGTTACACCTATTGTGGTATAGCAAGATGAGAACTTTCAAACCGAAAGGAGTATGTGAATGTTTCTGCTCCATAAACATGATTCTTTCTGGATTTTTCTACTAGTATCTATATCTATTCCCTATTTAGCGTTTTCGATTTCCGGATTTATCGCCCCCACCCGCAAGGGACCAGAGAAATTGGCAAGTTACGAGTCGGGTATTGAACCAAAGGGAAATACCTGGATTCGATTCCAGATCCGTTATTACATGTTTGCTTCGGTATTTGCAATCTCCGACGTCGAGACAGTCTCTCTCTATCCTTGGGCTATAGGTTTCAAGGAATTGGGTCTATTCGCCTTCATTGAAGTGATCATCCTTATACTTATACTAATAGTTGGTTCGGTTCATGCATGGCGAAAAGGAGCATTGGAATGGTCTCAATTCCCGAATATTCAAGTGAGAGAAGCAAAAGCAGAGTTGACCCTCGGGAAAATCTATTTATCAATTCAATAGAGTCTTTGTTCCCCGACCAGGGCGCATCAAATTCAATTCTTTTAGCTAACATTAATGATTTTTCCAATTGGTCCAGACTATCTAGTTTGTGGCCACTCCTATACGGCACTAGCTGCTGCTTCATCGAATTTGCCTCGCTAATCGGTTCGCGATTCGACTTCGACCGATATGGTCTAGTACCCAGATCCAGTCCCAGACAGGCGGACCTTATTGTGACAGCCGGTACGATAACCATGAAAATGGCCCCGTCCCTGGTAAGACTATACGAACAAATGCCCGAACCAAAATATGTAATTGCTATGGGAGCTTGCACCATTACAGGAGGCATGTTTAGTACAGATTCCTATAGTACCGTTCGCGGGGTAGACAAATTAATTCCCGTGGACATTTATTTACCGGGTTGCCCGCCCAAGCCTGAAGCTATTATTGATGCTGTGACGAAACTTCGCAAGAAAATGGCTCGGGAAAACTATACGGATCAAACTTCTCGTCACACTCGAAATAAATATTTTAGTCTAAATCACCGACTCCGTTTCGTACCCAATATTCATACTGGTGAATATAATCAACAAATAGCTAATCGGCGCACAAAATCCCTGTTAAATCTTTTTTCGGGAGGTTCGGAGAATATTAAAGACAAGTTTGAAGAATCAATATCAGAAACCGATGAGTAAATCTAGTTTATAGGTAGAAAGAAAAAAAGGTATTAACCAATATGAATACTATTGATAGAAATGAGTTCAATACCGAGACGCAGGGTCGATTATCTGCTTGGTCAACTAGGCACAGGTTCGCCCATAGACCTTTAGGTTATGATTATAGGGGTGTCGAGACCTTACAGGTCAAAGCAGAGGAGTGGCTGTCTGTAGCTGTTGCTCCATATGTGTGTGGTTTCAATTATCTGCGTTCCCAATGTGCTTATGATGCGACACCGGGAGGACCCTTAGTCAGCGTGTATCATCTCACGCAGATGCAAGATGAGGCGGATCAACCCGAAGAAGTATGTATAAAGATCTTCGTTCCCAGAGAAAACCCCAGGATCCCATCGGTTTATTGGGTTTGGAAAAGTTCTGACTTCCAGGAACGGGAATCTTATGATATGTTGGGAATCACTCATCAGGGTCACCCACACCTTAAGCGTATATTGATGCCTGAGAGCTGGATCGGATGGCCTTTGCGCAAAGATTATGTTGTACCCAACTTTTATGAGTTACAGGATGCCTATCAGGTTACGTAGAAACGCAAGGCACTTAGTTGAAAGAATCATCCTCCTATTAATCATTCTCATTCAATTCTTATTAAGATTGCTTAATGTTTACCAAGCAAAGCCCGAATGATCCGTCAATTCTTCAAGATACTTCTGTATCCGGCCCCTCATCCATTTTCCATTTTATTAGTCTCTTCATAGACTAATATCTTTCATGTTATCGGATCAAACTATTTTCTATTCTATTTGTATGCCAGGAACCAGGCTTGAACTGGTGACACGAGGATTTTCAGTCCTCTGCTCTACCGACTGAGCTATCCCGGCCAACGTCTCTACGGAGATGCCTCAAATTCAAATGAGACGGATATCTTTTCTCTTCGATCTATCTCTGCCCAATTGAACTGAACCAATAAATAACCTTGGTAAAACAATATTATTGTTGTTCAATATTTTATTGAGTTTTCAAATGAACCACTCAAATAGTCTTTTAGGCTTGGTGAGTGGTTCATTTGTGATCAATACTCAAATAAGATGTTAAACTGCTTTCAAAAGGATATGGTATTAATCCAAATTGATCGAGCTATGAGTCAAAGATATAAGATTTGCTACCCCCTCCTCTAGTTCGAAGAAGTGAGAAAACCATATGGATCTGAATAATCTATATATAGATTGGAGATTATACCCTGTTCTGTTGGGGATAGAGGGACTTGAACCCTCACGGTCCTATAAAGACCAACGGATTTTCTTTCTACCACAATTTGCATTGCTACTTCTAGTAACCGTGTAGAATGGGACTCTATCTTTATCCACGATAAGATTATTAATTGCTACTATTTGTCAAGTAGTATTCATTAGAATACTACGGGAGACAGGCACTGTAACAGGTAGAAAAGAGATATGAGAGTTAGGAGTAATAGAATCTATATATCTATAATTTGATAAATTGAAATTATTGGTGTGATCCTGCGAACGAATGTCAATTTTAAACCGACAACTGGGGTCGCGTTCGATCCTTATCCAACTAGAAAAAGCTTTTTTTTCCTTTCTTCGTCCCATATTCCTGTGCTTTATCTCGTTCGATCACCCATATGGAGCAGTTACATATTCAGTTACTTTAGAAATAAGAATTAATAGATTGTTCGTTAGAATAGCCCCCGTCGAGTCTCTGTACCTATCTCGTTTCGTCATCTAAAATTTAGATGAGATGAGATTTGGCTCAGGATTGCCCGCAAAATAATCCTAGGTTCCCCTGAATCTGGGAGCTGTCACTCGGTACGTTTCCATACCTAGGCTCAATCTGATTGAGTCCGCAGCGTCTACCATTCCGCCATATCCCCCCCTTTGGGCCCCAACAAACTGAAACAACAAATATACAATTGACTAGAAGTTTTCGATATGCTATCTACTACTGCGTCTTTTATTCCAACCGGGCCATAACCCCTCTATCAGTCTAGAGGTATGATGGGGCAGAAACGTATCCTTTGATTATGCGTCGGAATCTCTTACTTTATTACATCCTCGAGCATTTCTTATTTTTCTTTTTTGAGTCAAAAAAGAGGAACATAATTCCATTGATCTAGAAAGAATAGATACTCGTTTAGTAATGGAATCTAATTAGATTCCGCTTCTCGGTTACACCTTGCTCACCTATCAGACATCTATCAGCAGAATTATACATGAATGTACCGATTGAGGCAATACAATATCCAATCTAGTCAATTTTTATTTCTGATCAATTTCATTATATGAATGGGTATGCTACAGGGTCTTCGTTCGATACAAATCATGGTCCACTATTGAGTGTTTGTTTACCAACCCCCTCCCCCCCCCCTCTTCTTCTTTTTAAGAGTTGATGACAAATTGAGTATTTGTGAGTTCTCATTCATATGTTATGATTGTCACAAATACTAATCGTTACTGAAATTGATTGAATATTTTTTTATAAATGGTATTTTCATACCAATCCCTGAAAATCTTATTTTCATTTATGAAACGTTTACAGAAAAGGAGTTTTTACGTCTCGCTACCGAGGACCTCGTTTGAAAGTGATACGTCGTCTAAAGGATTTACCCGGGCTTACAGGTAAAGCATCCAATCCGGGAGAAACTCGAGTTGCTGCTGATCAATCCACTTCGAGAAAAATCTCTCAATTTTGCGTGCGTTTGGAGGCCAAACAGAGATTACGTTTTAATTATGGATTAACAGAACGCTAATTACTTAGATATGTTCGTATTGCTAGAAAAACTAAGGGTTCGACAGGCCAAGTACCACTGCAATTACTTGAAATGCGTTTAGATAATATTATTTTTCATTCAGGTATGGCTTCGACTATTCCTGCAGCTAGACAATTAGTTAATCATAGACACATCGTAGTAAACGACCGTATTGTGGATGTACCAAGCTACCGCTGTAAACCGAAAGATATTATTACTGTCCGGAATCGACCAACTTCCTCTAATGTACTGAGGAGCGGCATTAATGAGTCTTCTCGAGGGGACGAAATACCAGATCATTTAACTCTTTCTCTATTGGAAGGCAACAGGCCAAAGGGGTTGGTGAATCGGATTGCCAATCGGGAATCTATCGATTTGAATATAAATGAATTATTAGTTGTCGAGTATTATTCTCGCAAAGCTTAACCCTAGGTGATTTAGGATTTATTGAGTAATTACTTAACTTAATAAAATAATTTGATTTGAGAATCCTTGTAACAAGGATTCTTAGGCAATCTACTCAAAATAATAAGTAACAGATAGATTACTTAAAAAAAAAAAACAAAGATTAAGAAATCTTTCCGATATATCTGATTCATTTCTTTTGGCAAAAACCAATCCCCAATAATATTGGACTTTAGTATTTTTTAGTTTCAAACAGATTAAATCGACGCATCATACAATATTCCGAGCCGCCAATACGGGTGATTTCAAACAACAAATGATTCTATTACCAATAGATTTTCAATAGACTGAACCTAGGATCCCTTACCGTTATCAAACGTTCCTCCAATATTATTAGAAACTGTTGTTCTAGACTAATCTCAGGTTTCTGATGAATTAGCAACTTACCAAGATATGGCAATCGAAGAAAAAAGAGAGGGATATACAGAGATATAAAACTACAAAATACGGAGAGGAAGGAGAGGGATTCGAACCCTCGGTAAACAAAAGCCTACTTAGCATTTCCGGTGCTACACCTTAAACCGCTCGGTCACCCTTCCTGTGGGATTTGATTACTCAAATACTTTCACATATTTTAGAGATTTAGGTAGCAAAATGACAAGTTAGTAGTCAATGAAAATTAGAAAGAAATAATTTTTGATATATAGATTTAAGATTCACCAGTTATTAAAAACGAGGATTAATCTTCAAGATTGGGATAAAAAGAATAACGAGATTTGACACATAGATCTTTAGGTATTCTGAAAATATTTTCATACATCCTCGATCCCTATAAATGAGTAGGTTTTGATGAAACAATATGGAATAGGTTTCATTGGAGGAGGAATAGATCCAAGCTGTTGATGGATTTCCTACGAGCCTGGACGCCCTTTCTATATCTGATAAATAGTTGTTTAGTACAGAGCTGCTTATTCCATGGAATCCTTTTATTCCGTTTCATTCTCCTATTTGATTGAAAAAAAATGAGGTACATAAACATTAAAGAGATGTACAATGTGCCTTATGGCTTTATTACTCTTTACTTTCCGTATTATCAAATATATCCCTTTTTTTGTAACCTCGATTAATCTAATAATAAGTGGAATGTGAGAGAGAAAAAAAAAATTAGAATTGATTATGCCTAGATCTCAGAGAAATGACAATTCTATTGACAAAACTTTCACAATTATAGCAGATATTTTGTTACAAATTCTACCGACCACTAAGAGAGAAAGGGAAGCTTCTACATATTATAGGGATGGTGCGATTCGCGAGGGGAATCAATTCGGCTTTATTCAGAATGAATTGAGGGGGTTCCAGTCTCAATAGACCCACATTTGGTGAAGGTGTGTTTTGATTGGGAAGCAAGTCCTTCGGTCGCGTATCCACGATTGATGCAGCCTCGGATGCTACAGCTCCAATTTCTCTTGGATCTTGGTATCAAGCAAAAGGTTAAACCTATGAAATGATATGTGATGAGTGGTTTCATGGGCAAAAGCATAAGGGAGGGGGGGGGGGCGCCACGTGTAGGAATCGACAATACAAAGGCTTCGTTAAATTTCAGTTTCGCCACGTATCGCACCTTTCCGACAATTTTCAAGTGGTGGCAACTATCGATAGTGATTGGGACAACAAACAGCCATCCCGTTTGTGTTTTGGATGCCCTTAGAATCATCGAAGATTGTCGAGGTGATTAATCCCCGCAAAATACAAAGCGTTGGGAACGAAGAAATTGTCAAAGAGTTTATTTATAGTACCAAATTGGGGTGACATAATTGTCTCAATAAAAAAAAAAATTCTTTGCAAGAAGGATGGTTAGACATTAGTTTCGGGAGACACTAGCCCCCACTTAACTATAGGTTAGGAATAGAAATAGTTAGACTATTTCAAATACTATTATCCCGCCGTGCATCAGGTGGGAGGAGCCGTATGAGATGGGAATCTCACGTACGGTTTTGGAGCGGAGCCTATTTGCATTAGCAACCGTAACGGATGTCAGCCCAATCTGAAGGAGAATATGCAGAAGCTTCATAAAATTACTACAAAGCTATGCGTTTAGAGATTGATTCTTACGATCGGAGTTACATACTTCATAATATAGGTCTTACTCATACTAGTAATGGGAAACATGCGAAAGCTTTGGAATACTATTTTCAAGCATTGGAGCGGAATTCTTTTCTGCCACAAGCTCTTAATAATATGGCTGTGATCCGTCACTACGTGCGATTATCTATACCTTAGGATCTTCCAGTTTGTAACTATTCAACCAACGAAAAGGGCTTCCCACAAACAGACTTTCGGACAAAAGTTGTCACAAGCTGTGGGGAATCCAGTACCCCCTTCCCGGCACAACCCAGGTTTGAGGGAGGGACATAGCCTAACTATCCCATGGATAATTGATTGAATCGAAGGATATAGCACCGTAAAGATTCATCATTGAAAATCTGGGTCGATACGATGAAATTGGTCCACCCAAGAAGTTATACAATTTATCTCTGTAGCAGAGTTGATTGGGAAAATAAAAAAGAAGTAGCGGGCCACGGTGTAGCATCAAATCCCAAAGGAAGAATCTATCTAAATGGATCCATATTGAGAATAGGGTAGTTAGTTTTGAAAAAAAAAAAGAAAAATCTTATTCTTTTTTATTAACTAGGAGTACGGAAAAGATTCTATTCGAGGCAAATGGAATTAGAAAACCCTATCAGTGACTATTTTCTTAGCTCCTTCACAAATCAGGATTAACCCTTCTCTCTCTTGATTCGATAAACAAGGGGCTAATGAGTAGTCGTTCGAGCCGTATGAGGTAGGAAACTCTCAAGTTCGGTTCTAAGGGAGGAGATCGTGAAAGAATCTATCCATCCTGACCGAGGGGAACAGGCCATTCAACAAGGAGATTCGGAGGTTTCAGAAGCTTGGTTCGATCAAGCTGCTGAGTATTGGAAACAAGCAATAGCACTTTCCCCCAGTAATTACATTGAAGCACAGAATTGGTTAAAAATTACAGGACGTTCTTTTTTTATTTAGTGAGTGAAAGAAGCACAGCGACCTAGATGAAAAAAATGTAACAAATAGTATTAGGAAAAAAAAAAGTCTTGCTTACCCAACCTTCACTCAGTCACACTTCGCTTCTTCCCCCTATTCAACGATCAATTTTGCAAAGTCCATGAGGCACTAGTCGATTGTGTAATAATAAGATTAAATGCCTGCCCCGCATAACTCTTCTATCGCAGCTGTTCCAGTTCCAAACTCAAGGGGAAAAAGAATACTTTACTAGTTAGTAGTAAAAATTCTAGTTCTTAGAAGTTTCGTATCCTCTGTTGGTAGGTTGTTGCTATCCCTCGTCCGAAGAGAGGAGAGTCTCGATGACTATTCGTTCACCAGAACCAGAAGTCAAGATTATGGTGGAAAAGGATCCCGTGAAAACCTCTTTTGAGAAATGGGCTCAACCTGGACATTTCTCGAGAAATTTGGCTAAGGGTCCTAGTACCACCACATGGATTTGGAATCTACATGCTGATGCTCATGATTTTGATAGTCATACCTCTGACTTAGAGGATATATCCCGTAAAATATTTAGCGCTCATTTTGGTCAACTAGCTATTATTTTCATCCGGCTGAGCGGCATGTATTTTCACGGGGCTCGTTTCTCCAATTACGAAGCATGGCTAAATGACCCTACTCACGTTAAGCCTAGCGCTCAGGTGGTTTGGCCAATAGTGGGTCAAGAGATACTTAATGGGGATGTGGGCGGGGGGTTTCAGGGAGTACAGATAACGTCTGGATTCTTTCAAATTTGGCGAGCTTCCGGAATAACTAATGAATTACAGCTCTATTGCACAGCCATCGGTGCTTTAATCTTTGCAGGATTAATGTTCTTTGCTGGTTGGTTTCATTACCACAAGGCTGCTCCAAAATTGGCCTGGTTCCAGAATGTAGAATCCATGCTGAATCACCATCTAGCAGGTCTCTTGGGGTTGGGTTCGCTAGCGTGGGCGGGACATCAGATACACGTTTCGCTACCAATTAACCAATTATTAGATGCGGGAGTTGACCCCAAAGAAATACCCCTTCCTCATGAATCTATTCTTAATCGTGATCTTTTGGCTCAAACGTATCCTAGTTTTACAAAAGGATTAATCCCATTTTTCACTCTTGACTGGTCAGAATACTCCGATTTTTTAACCTTCCGGGGGGGATTGAATCCAGTAACAGGGGGGTTGTGGCTGACCGATACCGCGCATCACCATCTAGCCATTGCAGTTCTTTTCTTGGTAGCTGGTCATATGTATAGAACCAATTGGGGTATTGGACATAGTACGAAAGAGATTTTAGAAGCTCATAAAGGCCCCTTCACTGGTGAGGGTCACAAGGGTCTTTATGAAATTCTAACCACTTCATGGCATGCTCAATTAGCTATTAATCTTGCCATGTTAGGCTCTTTAACAATTATAGTGGCCCATCACATGTACGCTATGCCGCCTTATCCGTACTTAGCCACCGATTATGCTACACAACTCTCCTTGTTTACCCATCACATGTGGATCGGGGGTTTCTTAGTAGTTGGCGCGGCTGCACACGCAGCTATTTTTATGGTAAGGGATTATGACCCGACCACTCAATATAACAATCTGTTAGATCGTGTCATTCGGCATCGTGATGCTATAATTTCACATCTTAACTGGGTCTGCATCTTTCTAGGTTTCCATAGTTTCGGCCTATACATTCATAACGATACTATGAGTGCTTTGGGACGTCCCCAAGATATGTTTTCAGATACCGCTATTCAGTCACAACCCATATTCGCTCAGTGGGTGCAAAATACTCATGCTTCCGCTCCTGGTTCAACCGCACCTAATGCAGCGGTAGGTACTAGCTTAACCTGGGGGGGTAGCGACTTAGTAGCAGTAGCTGGCAAAGTTGCTTTAGCACCAATCCCATTAGGTACTGCAGATTTCTTGGTACACCATATTCATGCATTTACAATTCATGTTACTGTATTAATATCACCGAAGGGTGTTCTGTTTGCACGCAGCTCTCGCCTAATACCCGATAAAGCAAATCTTGGTTTTCGTTTTCCTTGCGACGGGCCCGGTAGAGGAGGTACCTGCCAGGTATCTGCTTGGGATCACGTTTTCTTAGGGTTGTTCTGGATGTACAATTCCATCTCAGTAGTTATATTTCACTTCAGTTGGAAGATGCAATCCGATGTACGGGGTAGTATAAGTGAACAGGGAGCAGTGAACCATATCACTGGGGGAAATTTTGCGCAAAGTTCAACAACTATTAATGGATGGCTACGTGACTTCTTGTGGGCACAGGCTTCCCAAGTCATTCAATCATATGGTTCCTCGTTATCCGCATATGGTCTTCTATTCTTGGGTGCTCATTTTGTTTGGGCTTTCAGCCTAATGTTCCTATTCAGTGGTCGCGGATACTGGCAAGAACTCATTGAATCTATTGTTTGGGCTCATAATAAATTGAAAGTTGCTCCTGTTACCCAACCTAGGGCTCTGAGTATCATACAGGGACGTGCCGTAGGAGTAGCTCATTACCTTCTGGGTGGAATCGCCACAACATGGGCGTTCTTCCTAGCGAGAATCATTGCAGTGGGATAATGGCTAGGAGGATTTGAGAAACATTACGGCATCAAGATTTCCAAAGTTCAGCCAGGGTCTATCCCAAGACCCAACTACTCGTCGTATCTGGTTCGGTATAGCCACTGCGCATGACTTTGAGAGTCATGACGATACTACCGAGGAGCGTCTCTATCAAAAAATATTTGCTTCTCATTCCGGTCAATTAGCTATAATTTTTCTCTGGACCTCTGGGAATTTATTCCATGTGGCTCGGCAGGGTAACTTCGAGGCATGGGTGCGAGACCCATTACATGTAAGGCCAATTGCTCATGCTATTTGGGATCCTCATTTCGGTCAGCCAGCTGTCGAAGCTTATACTCGGGGAGGGGCTCCGGGTCCAGTCAATATTGCTTATTCTGGTGTATATCAATGGTGGTACACCATTGGTCTACGCAACAACCAAGATCTTTATACTGGATCTATCTTTTTGCTAGCCATTTCCGCTTCATTCTTACTGGCTGGCTGGTTACACCTACAACCTAAATGGAAACCGGGCATTTCCTGGTTCAAAAATGCTGAATCTCGGCTCAATCACCATCTTTCAGGACTCTTCGGGGTGAGTTCTTTAGCTTGGACGGGGCATTTGATCCATGTAGCTATTCCTGAATCTAGGGGTGGACATGTGAGATGGGATAATCTGTTAACCGCAACCCCGCATCCTCAAGGCTTGGGACCATTCTTCTCGGGTCAGTGGAGTGTTTACGCACAGGATCCTGACTCCAGTAACCACTTGTTTGATAGTGCCCAAGGAGCAGGAACAGCTATTTCAACTTTTCTGGGGGGATTTCATCCACAAACTCAAAGTTTATGGCTAACTGATATTGCTCATCATCATTTGGCAATTGCAGCTGTGTTTATTATTGCTGGTCACACGTACAGGACTAACTCTGGTATTGGACATAGTATGAAAGAGATTTTGGAGGCTCATATTCCTCCAGGCGGCAGATTGGGGCGTGGACACAAAGGACTTTATGATACGGTCAATAACTCCCTCCATTTTCAACTAGGACTCGCTTTAGCCGCTTTAGGAGTCACCACTTCCCTAGTTGCGCAGCATATGTATTCGTTGCCTGCTTATGCTTTTATAGCACAAGATTATACGACCCAAGCCGCACTATACACCCATCACCAATATATTGCCGGGTTTATCATGACAGGAGCCTTCGCGCATGGGGCTATATTCTTTATTAGAGATTACGATCCGGAACAAAATAAGGATAACGTCTTAGCAAGAATGTTGGAACATAAAGAAGCAATAATAGCCCATTTAAGTTGGGCTAGTTTATTCCTAGGGTTCCACACTCTAGGGCTCTACGTCCATAACGATGTAATGCTAGCCTTCGGAACTCCGGAGAAGCAGATTCTTATTGAACCTGTATTTGCTCAATGGATCCAATCTGCTCACGGTAAAGCTTTGTATGGTTTCGACGTACTTCTATCCTCGGCAGATAGTCCAGCAATTAATGCCGGTCGGGGCTTATGGTTACCCGGTTGGTTGGATGCTATTAATAACAATAGTAACTCATTATTTCTAACGATTGGACCTGGGGATTTTCTAGTTCACCATGCTATTGCTTTGGGTCTACACACAACTACACTGATTTTAGTGAAAGGTGCTTTAGATGCGCGAGGCTCCAAGCTGATGCCAGATAAGAAAGAATTCGGTTACAGTTTCCCTTGCGACGGTCCAGGTAGAGGTGGTACCTGCGACATTTCAGCTTGGGATGCCTTTTATTTAGCAGTTTTCTGGATGCTGAACACCATTGGATGGGTCACTTTCTACTGGCACTGGAAACATATCACCCTGTGGCAAGGTAATGTTGCTCAATTTAATGAATCCTCTACTTATTTGATGGGATGGTTGAGGGATTATTTACGGTTGAACTCTTCGCAACTTATTAATGGCTACAATCCCTTCGGTATGAACAGTTTATCTGTATGGGCATGGATGTTCTTATTTGGACATCTCGTGTGGGCCACTGGATTCATGTTTCTGATTTCCTGGCGCGGTTACTGGCAAGAACTCATTGAAACTCTAGCTTGGGCCCACGAACGTACACCCTTGGCAAATGTGATACGCTGGAAGGATAAACCAGTTGCTCTTTCTATTGTTCAAGCACGATTAGTGGGACTAGCCCATTTCTCTGTAGGTTACATATTTACCTACGCAGCTTTTCTAATAGCATCTACATCAGGTAAATTTGGATAACTCTATCTCTCTCTTCTTCGACTAGCGAAACGTCTATGCGTCGGGCTCACCCTCACTACCCCCTACATCTGAGCCAATCGCAAGACCAACTATCTATGGCTTAATAGATATAAACAAATTGATTTATTTATTTATATCTATATTAACTGATAAATAAGAACTTTGATTGCAGATCCAATCCATTTTAGAATAGTATTCCAATCCTGTTGACCTATAGATTATGGCAAAGAAGAGTCTCATTGAGAAGGAGAAAAAAAAAGAAAAATTGGTGAAAGAATATGATCTCATTCGTCAATCTTTGAAACAACAGATCAGAAAGGGTTCATCAATCCAGGAAAAAATAAAGATTTCCAAGGGATTACAATCTCTACCGCGTAACAGTGCACCCGTCCGTCTCCGTAACCGATGCTCCCTAACCGGACGACCCAGATCCAATTACCGAGACTCTGGTTTATCTAGACACGTACCTCGCGAAATGGCACACACTTGTTTGCTGCCTGGAGTAATAAAATCGAGTTGGTGAAAAAAGTATTATTCAATAAAAAAAAATAGATATTTATAGATTAACAATTTTTTCTCATGTTCAATGTAATTATTCAAGGAATGTGTAATAATTACATTGAAGGTATCAACTACGCGGGGTAGAGCAGCTTGGTAGCTCGCAAGGCTCATAACCTTGAGGTCACGGGTTCAAATCCTGTCTCCGCAAAGGAAACCGTTAATTCTCTATCTAATGAAGTGATAAGACACCCTTACCTATGGGTTTTACCCTAATCATTTTATCTCTCGTGTCCTACTGACCAATCAACCCCAAGCCTTGTAGATCGTAGGCCGCATAATTACGAGTATTTCCATTATTTTCTAGGTTATGCTTATTCCACGTTACATGAAAAAAAAAAAAGAATAGTATTTCAATCTTTAATAGTCTTTCAATATTTTTTTTTTACCCATTATTGGTTGGAGAGGAAAATAGGAATAGAGGGTCTAAAAAGGAATTATCAACACAACTATCTTTTGCTTCGTCTCAAATCAAGATTTTCTTTTACCAAGTTCTAGTATCTGGAAAGAATAAAAAACGGAACAAACAAAATAGTTTTGTTTTTTTGTATACCACGTAGAATTTCCCTCAATTAGACCATTTATTTGTAGGCCCTTTTAACTCAGTGGTAGAGTACCGCCATGGTAAGGCGTAAGTCGTCGGTTCAAATCCGATAAGGGGCTAATCAAATAGTTGTACAAAATATCAAACTCGAGCTGTCTCTTTTTGACAGAAGCACCCAGATCAGTATGATCTGCGTGCGAAAGCACAATACAATATTGTCCCTTTCATTTCCTGAAAATGGTGAGGATACTGACACTTAAACATTTTTTATTCAAAAAGGGGTGGAATGTTGATACTCACCCAAATGCCCATCAAATGAGAATCTTTCGATTCTCCCATTTACCATTTGATTGAACCTGAATTGAATCGATAAAATTATTGATAGGTTGAGGGGGAATAAAAAAATCATTTAATTGATAATCCTAGAATCGGTGCAGGGCTAGCTCCGTTCAAATTAGATTTCTCAGTTGAATTGTTTTTCTCACCCTGATTCCTAATTGGAAATGTATCGTTAACCACGATACTGAAGAATCAAATGAATATAATCCCTAATATTATAGATTATTTAGTTACCCCTAGCGTGGGAATTCGATATGAATTCTCAGTATCAATAGATTTCTATTCAGTCTAAAAAATCTTGGATAATCGCTTTTTCTGTATAGATAATTTCCAGTTATTGAGTTATTGAATAATTTTTCCGACCCCCTTAATTAAATAATTAAGACTCCTGTTTTTTATATTCCTCAAAGAATCAAAATTTATTATTTTGCCATCGGAACTCGAAGCAGGGGTATAGGCCTTTCATTCAATGTCGATATTTTTAACAACTATTCCATTCGAAGCTAGGTCGGGGTAGGCCACTACCCATTCGCACAATTCGGGACCAGAAAGCTTTCAATTTTTATTGGAGATTGGTAAAATAATTATTGGGATGTTCCTAAAGTATAGATGAGTACCATAAAAATACAGATCAGATGGATCTATAGACGTGCGTATACTCTCTATACTACTAACCCTTTCACGGATTCTCAGAGACAGATTTTTTCCTTTTCGAACCCCTTTTCTCTCTTTACCAGTAAAAAATCAAATAAGAAAAAAAAAAAAGTTGGAATAATATACCGGTACTGCGGGAAAATATCTAATAAATGCCAATGATTGTTTGACGAAAGAAAGAATATCTTTGGGATGGAGTCCCAAATTAGGGTCCGTCGATGCGGCAGAAGGGTTGACGAAATCTCGGAAGAAAAGAAAGGCTTACCCACTTTCTGGGGAATTACGTAACAAAATGTTTCGTCTCGAGACTAAGTCGATATTGATAGATTGAAAAAGGAGAGACAATTAAAAACGTAATATTAGATGGGAAAAAAGGAAGAATAATAAGGAGAAGAATAGACAAAAAACTAGAGAGGAAGGAAAATAAAAAGAGGGAGAAAGGTAAGATAAAAAGAGTGAGAAATAATGGAATGAAAACGAAGAAGAAAGAGAGGAAGCGAAAAAATCCTGAAAGATCTATCAGTATCATTCTCGTGTGATGACTACCGGAGGTATGCTGTTTCGGTGAACGATTTTTCCAGAAGGGACAACGATGTAATGGTTCAATCTTATGCAAAGTAACGTAACTATACCATTTCATAGAATGGAAAGAAGGGAACCCAGAAATGGTTCGAAGAGTTGAGTGAGGGAATAACTATGACCATCGCCATTGGAAAATCTTCCAAGGAACCGAAAGATTTATTTGATAGTATGGACGATTGGCTAAGAAGAGATCGTTTCGTTTTCGTAGGTTGGTCTGGTCTATCACTCTTTCCCACCGCTTACTTCGCTTTAGGTGGTTGGTTCACCGGTACAACCTTCGTTACCTCGTGGTATACTCATGGATTAGCTAGTTCCTACTCAGAAGGTTGTAACTTCTCGACTGCCGCAGTTTCTACTCCTGCTAATAGTTTAGCCCACTCCTTGCTTCTGTTATGGGGTCCCGAAGCACAAGGAGATTTCACCCGTTGGTGCCAATTAGGAGGTCTATGGACCTTCGTTGCTCTTCATGGTTCCTTTGCTCTGATAGGTTTCATGTTACGTCAATTCGAACTTGCTAGGTCCGTACAATTACGTCCCTACAACGCAATAGCGTTCTCCGCCCCTATTGCCGTTTTCGTCTCTGTATTCTCGATCTACCCCTTGGGGCAATCCGGTCGGTTCTTCGCACCCAGTTTCGGTGTAGCAGCTATCTTTCGATTCATTCTCTTTTTTCAAGGTTTTCATAATTGGACGTTAAACCCATTCCATATGATGGGGGTTGCGGGAGTTCTTGGTGCCGCCCTTTTATGCGCCATTCATGGTGCCACAGTGGAAAACACTCTATTTGAAGATGGTGATGGTGCGAACACATTCCGCGCGTTTAACCCAACTCAATCCGAAGAGACTCATTCAATGGTAACTGCTAATCGTTTCTGGTCCCAAATATTCGGTGTCGCTTTCTCTAACAAACGTTGGTTACACTTTTTCACGTTATTCGTGCCAGTGACCGGTTTATGGATGAGTGCTATTGGAGTAGTTGGTCTCGCCCCGAATCTACGCGCGTACGACTTTGTTTCCCAAGAAATTCGTGCAGCAGAAGATCCTGAATTTGAGACTTTTTACACAAAGAACATCCTATTAAACGAAGGTATTCGTGCTTGGATGGCGGCTCAGGATCAGCCTCATGAAAACCTTGTATTCCCCGAGGAGGTCTTACCCCGTGGAAACGCTCTTTAATGGAACCCTCTCTCTGGGTGGTCGCGATCAAGAAACCACAGGTTTCGCTTGGTGGGCCGGTAACGCCCGACTCATCAATCTGTCTGGTAAATTACTTGGTGCCCACGTGGCTCATGCTGGTTTGATTGTATTTTGGGCCGGAGCTATGAATCTATTTGAAGTGGCTCATTTCGTTTCGGAAAAACCTATGTATGAACAAGGGTTGATCTTACTTCCTCACCTAGCTACCCTGGGTTGGGGGGTAGGTCCTGGCGGGGAAGTCACAGATACTTTCCCTTATTTTGTTTCCGGAGTACTTCATTTGATCTCTTCCGCAGTTCTAGGGTTTGGGGGCATCTATCACGCTCTGATTGGGCCCGAAACTTTGGAAGAATCCTTTCCGTTCTTTGGCTATATATGGAAAGATAAGAATAAGATGACCACAATTCTAGGTATCCATTTAATACTATTAGGCGTCGGTGCCTTCCTCCTAGTGTTCAAAGCACTCTATTTTGGAGGTTTGTATGATACATGGGCACCTGGGGGCGGGGATGTAAGAAAGATTACGAATCTTACCCTAAGCCCGAACGTTATCTTTGGTTATCTACTAAAATCTCCCTTTGGCGGAGAGGGCTGGATCGTAAGTGTGGATAATCTAGAAGATATTATTGGGGGACATGTCTGGTTGGGATCTATTTGTATTTTCGGGGGAATCTGGCACATATTAACGAAACCATTTGCTTGGGCTCGTCGCGCTTTCGTATGGTCCGGAGAAGCTTACTCGTCCTACAGTTTAGGAGCTCTTGCCATCTTTGGTTTCACCGCTTGTTGCTTCGTCTGGTTCAACAACACAGCATATCCTAGCGAATTCTATGGTCCCACTGGCCCAGAAGCTTCTCAGGCTCAAGCTTTTACCTTTCTTGTCAGGGACCAACGTCTCGGTGCTAACATAGGTTCCGCTCAGGGACCCACTGGTTTGGGTAAATATCTGATGCGTTCCCCTACGGGAGAAATCATATTTGGAGGCGAAACCATGCGTTTTTGGGACCTTCGCGCTCCTTGGTTGGAACCCTTAAGGGGTCCTAATGGTTTAGATCTAAGTAAGCTAAAGAGGGATATACAACCGTGGCAGGAGCGACGATCCGCGGAGTATATGACTCATGCACCCTTGGGCTCTCTCAACTCCGTGGGTGGAGTAGCTACCGAGATCAATGCCGTGAACTATGTATCTCCTCGGAGTTGGTTGGCAACTTCTCATTTCGTTCTAGGATTCTTTTTCTTCGTGGGCCACCTATGGCACGCGGGAAGGGCTCGTGCAGCTGCGGCCGGGTTTGAAAAAGGAATTGATCGTGATACCGAACCCGTTCTTTCTATGACACCCCTTAATTGAAAATTAAAACTTGGGGGAGAATTGTTGGGATGATGAGGAGAAAAAAATATTTCTCTACTTCTACTAGTGGGTTAATAGCTGCTGGATATATGTACGTCCCTGTTAGTGAATTCACCACATCGAGGTAGATTCTATCTATCTATCTAAATAGATAGATAGATATCAAATAGTGTCTATTCTTCCGAAACAATAATTTATGAAGAACCACGAACCAGAAGCTTCAATAGCAGCCGCGCCTATTTAGTTACGTCTACGGAAATACTCCTGCCGAATACCCCATTTTGGGGTGGTAGGGGTGGCATGTCGATAAGAATAGGCAAACTCAAGGATCATTTGAATCCCCGTGAGTCACATACGGTAACGCGTGGATCCCCCCTATGGGGGGGGTGGGGGGTGGACTATTGAGATTGAGACAACATCATTTTACTTTTCCGGCGAATCAGTCGATGGGACTAGTGCCAATCTAAAATGTATTTAGTCGGTATTTCATTTTGCACATATGCTACCATCCCTCGAGCCTTGAGAGATATTGATGCGGGTTCGAGCCACAACCGAATGCCAAAATAAAACTATTTTCAGACTGCTCGCTTTAGTAGATGGAAAGTGAATTATTACTAAGAAAAAAAAGTTATCCCTGGGTTTCATTTCATTACCTGAAGTATACTATATACTATCGGATGATTCTTTTAATCAATAATTCTTTTAGACCATTTATATATCTTAGTTATTTCGTCCCTGAATATTTGTTGGTATTAAGCCAATAGTAGGAGAGAGAGGGATTCGAACCCTCGATGGCGTTTCGACACCATGCCAGTTTTCAAGACTGGAGCCATGAACCACTCGACCATCTCTCCTGGAGAGGCGGATTCCTTACCCAGTAATCGAAAGTATTAATCATCTACTTTAGGTGAAGTAGGAATCTTATCAATCTCAAGACATATGTATTGTATCAAGATCCACCTCTACTGTGAAAGATATAGAGTGGGAGGAATCTCATAAGATTGATCATTGATCGCGGAGTTGCTGTGGATGATCATTCCGAATGGCGAGATTTTCACTTTCATGCGACGACTCATTGATAGATTCAGTGACATTAGATTCTGGAGTACTAGAAAGGTTTTGGTTCTCCCTCAAATACCTGGTACAGTGAAAATCTCACCGGATGGGGATTGGATGGTACAAATAACCCATTCCTGATATGGAGGGAATCAGAATTATGACTATCGCTTTCCAGTTGGCTTTATTCGCATTAATTGCTACCTCATTTCTACTAGTTGTTGGTGTACCTGTCGCGTTCGCCTCCCCCGGCGGTTGGTCCAGCAATAAAAATATTGTCTTTTCGGGGGCTTCATTATGGATCGGATTAGTTTTTTCAGTAGGTATACCCAACTCCTTTATTTCTCAATAATTCGATGCTTCGGTTCCTCTTCTCGTAATTCACTGTTACGAAGGGGGTGGGGGGGGGGGGGGGGTCCTCTCGCCCGTAATAAATTCATTAAGGATCGGGGTCTAATGAATAAGCTAGATATGTCAATCTGTAGAATTACTATACATTAAGTACGTGATGTGGTGTAGAATGCGGTAACAGGTTGTGCGGATATAGTTGAATGGTAAAATGTCTCCTTGCCAAGGAGATGACGCGGGTTCGATTCCCGCTATCCGCCTATCAAATCACTAAGGAGTCTGCTATATACGCGAAATGACGCATTAAGAATCAATCATTGCAGGAATTATTAATTTATTTTTTGTTTCCCTATCCGGGGGGGCGGTTCTTTTATATTCTGAATCTTAAGAACTCCGATCATACCCTATAGAGAGGCATCCCAGTGCGGATGGATCAAGTGATTCTTTCAAAAAACGCGCAAGGGGGTTCAACGACAGTATTAATTGATTTGATTGGAATTATCCACCCCTCCCCCCCCCTAAAAAAAAAACAAGGAAAAGGGTGGAAAGATGACTGTATTGGTAATTTGGTTGAAAGATAATGAACCGTGTGGAAAGGCCGGCCAATCCGGCCCAATTTCTTTATGAAATCTCAATTAATTGAGTTGCTGTCAGGGGATGGAGTAAAGCGGAGTAATCTAGTCAGTAATAGATAGATTAGGTAGGTAAATAGTATAGGGGAATAAGCAACTTGCTAATGTTTCTGTTCCATAGTATACTCATCAGTAACTACTTGCTATCAAGTATTCCGTATCAAGAAGGTTTCTTCTTGAATTGAGATCTGTCGCAGATAGTTAGGTAAGGGCGATATAGTCAAGCGGTAAGACGGAGGATTGCAAATCCTTCATTCCCCAGTTCGAATCTGGGTGTCGCCTGATCCAAGCTTTGATGAATATATCAATGTTTATATTGATATTTTTTTTTTTTCAGGGATTGTTTGTTGCGCCGAAACCGGATACAAATAGAGATGCTCTATAGTCTATTATAGCCTATCACGTTAAATGTATATCGATGCGTCACATATAAGCAATCCCAATAATAGTATATCATCGGTTTATGAGTTAAAGGTCTGAATCATCAAGATTTTGAAATAGATATTTGGTAACATTAAAAAAAAAAATATATACATCCTCACTATCTTTTGTTATTGGGGTATCCTATTGAATAGGAGTGTAATTTTCACGCACGGTATGTCTCTAAGCCCGGACTCGTATTTGGACTCATAAATATTCAATAATTAGTAAATCTCAAGAGAGTTGAAGGGATAGGAACTATAATTACGGATCTAGTTAGTATAGCTTGGGCTGCCCCGACGGTGATTTCTACATTCTCCCTCTCACCTGCAGTTTGGGGAAGAAGTGGGTTATAACAAACGGTTAACCATTTCTCTCATAGTCTGATTCGGGGAATGCCAATCGTTGTAACAGTACCAACGATTCGTGTTATCCCTGCCCCAGAATCCTTTTCTCAGTGGGAAACATATATAGTATGAGATACTCTCCTACCCTGTCTTCGAGAGAGAAATAATCTCTCTCTTTACCTTCAATCTATGTAGAAATGTTTTCGTTCGGGAGGATCCAGCCACAGAAGTTTCTCCCTGTAAAGTATCCGCTGGTTACTCTTTCTAAATGTATTAATATGGTCATTCTACGAATCTACGAATCTACGAATCTAAATTATTAAAAATGATATGTGTTCCAGTTCCACCTGGAAGTATTTCAGACGATGGTAGGATGGGATTCAGACGACAACCCTGAAAGATGAGAATGCTTCGACATAATGGGGTAAAGAAATAATCATAATCACAATATTGGGTGGGATAAGCTGAGATTTTTTAGGTTAGATGGCTGGCACCCCCCCCCACCCCACCTAAAAACTATATGTGATTATTTTGTCTCGTTGTGACTTAAGCGATGTGGGTAATTATCAGAATATTATTCTTCACTTATAGGTCACGTTAGTGCTTCTAATCGAACTTCCTGGATTATCTCTTGCCGGATTGAGCTAATGAATAGCTGGCTATCCCCCATGCATCTGGATCGAAATAGATAGATGGGTAAATCTATCTGTCTATTTTTCTTGTTCCAATGTGGTTTGTTCTTTATATACCTGATATACCCTGTTCTACATTCCATTGTGTGTGGAATACAAGAATCCTTAGATCTATCTTTAGCTCCGTCGTCCACACATACACATGTATATCTATATTTATTTTCCAGAGGAAATAAGTTAGAATCAAATAGATGTCACAAAAAGGTAACGTCTTGGAATCCCTATTTTTACTCTTCCCGTTAGTTCTCGAATGTTGAAGAACCATATTGAATCAATTTAATCATGGATCCCTTTTTTCTATCTCCAAACCTAACCTACTATTTCTGCTACTGCTTCAAGTTCCGGATCTTTTGCATAAAGATATGTTGAGAATGAGAGATACTTTTGACAAGTACACTTGAGATAACACCTCTAGGATAGGATCCCTGGGGTTCGCTTTTTGTAGGGGCATACAAAAAGATACCTATCGCTAAATTTGATTTATCAATATCCGTGAATTCTATCTATTTATCTATTCGCAGATAATAGATTGAGATATAGATAAATAGATAGATAAAAAATAAAGATTCCGATTGAAAGAAAAGGGACTGAAGAAGATTAATCAGGAAGGAGCGTAGGGACCAGTAATTTATTACTAACAACTATATTGCGTATTATTGTCTCGTCCGGAATACCAGCCTCATTCTTTATCCTGCAACAAACAATCCTTCTATGTTTCCCTACTCGCTTCTGTACACTGAGGATTAAGAGATTGATCCTCGAACTAATTATTTTGAGCGACCGTTTGAATGTAAAGAATGAGTGGAAAAGCTGTAGGGATTAGGATGAAAAGTGCAGTGGCTACGAACGCAAGAATATTGACTTCCGTATTAATAGTTCAAATCAATTGAGGAATAGCTTGAGTGGTCCCATTGGGAAATAAAAACTCTTGGGCTCTATTATGAACCATCTATTTCTAATTAGTTTAGTCGGGTCGACCGAATAAAGTATCTCCAATTAATCAAAGATAAGGGAGTATTAAAGTTGAATTTTCAATATCGATTACATAGTATATCATGAAATGAAATCTCGAGAATACCCGATTCCTCTCTTCCTCGCGGCAATAACCTACCCCTGACCCTTTCTCTTTGGATCGATCAATCCGCTGATGCAATCTGGTAAGGGGTATTAGAAACCCCCTCAAATGATTAGTCTAATTTAATAGGTTGGAGAATAAAAAAAAAAGATTTGAGTCTTGTTACTTCTCTATTGTTTCGAGAGATAAATTGAATTGACGATTAGTAGAGAATACTCTATGATTTTAAGGGGTGATCAGGCCCCCATCGTCTAGAGGCCTAGGACATCTCTCTTTCAAGGAGGCGACGGGGATTCGAATTCCCCTGGGGGTATTCCTTTTGCAAGAACCTCGCGATCGTACTAGAAAGATTCTTCTTATTATCTTATCGGTTTGTACTCAAACTAGGGGTCCGACTCAATTATCGGGATGCAACCGCGAACCAACCGGTAACCCTACTTTTGAAACTGAAATGTCCCATAATCTGTGGGTCGATGCTCGAGTGGTTAATGGGGGCGGACTGTAAATCCGCTGGCGGCGCCTACGCTGGTTCGAATCCAGCTCGACCCAAGTCTGAGACCATAGATTCATTTGTGGCGTCGTTTATCTCGTTAATATCGCAACTGAAACCCTAAAGCATTTCACTAGAATTAGGATTTATCGGGATTGACGGGTCTCGAACCCGCAACTTCCGCCTTGACAGGGCGGTGCTCTAACCAATTGAACTACAATCCCAGGAAGTAATTAGATTTTATCTAGCGGCTGCTTCAAAGTCAACGATCTTTTTTTAGGTTAAAAAAAAAAAAATTGATGAAGATGAAATAAATTTATCAAAAATTCAAACCTAATCTTTAGGCATCTATCTAACTTATCTAAATCATAGATACAATGGTGGGGGGCGAGACTATTTCAATCCCGTGAAACATAGGACATCGATGGAGATCCTTGCGCTATAACCACCCAGTGCTTGTTTCTATTACATATGAGGATTCCATCAAGACGATATTCTTTGAATATCTGCTTAACAAATCAATAAGTTAACCCAATAATTGGTTATTGAATTGACTAAACAAAAACCTTTCATCATTTTTTTGCTTCTGGTTTTTTTTGCTTCTGGTTTTTTTTTGCTTCTGGTAGTTAATTTACCGCGGCTATTCTTCCAGTTTTCGTGGATTAACCCTTACCGTATGCGCCGCCCCATCTACAGAATTCCCCTTCGTCCACCCCTACACTCTTCCCATGCCTCTATTGTCCTCAAAATCCCAATATACCTCCCATTTCTATTTCTAGAAATAAATCGTTCAGACTTCTATTAATCTGTTACGAGGACTTGCGTGGAAAGGAAACAAGATTTATCCATTTATCTGAAACTCCTTTGGTATAACTTGGAACTATCCCCCAACCCCCCCCATTTTCCTAGTAAGTAGCTTCCCGTAGATTCAGATTCAATCGGTGAATCATTAATAGTGCCGAGGTTGCCACCGGCTGGGAATAAAAAAAACCACCCATCTATTCTTTCACGCTTCCCTAGCAATCAAAATTATTGATATAATATACTTGCGGAGTTTGTCTTTGTTTGCTGCGAGTCATTAAATATTTTTGAATCGTCACAAAAATTTTGGATACGTGAGCTCTTAATTCGTCATAGAATTATTTTTATGAAGATGTAGGTTCATGGGGTTCGAGTTGCGCAGACCCCTTACAGCCTACTTTCATAATCTAACACCTGGTACAAAAAGTTCCTGTAAAAGATATCCGTGACTCCCCACCCTCCCTTTTTTTCTTCTCTTTTCCTTTAACCTCTTTGTCTTTTATAGGGCTAGAAAGAAAGGAAAAGAAATCTAATTGATATAGTTTTGCTTGAGAATGAATCTCGGTGTAATATTAGGAGGAGATAGAAACACGCCTGTACTGCCAGAACTTGCACGAATTCAATTCGAAGGATTTAACCGTTTCGTTCACGAAAGATTGCTTGAAGAACTTAAGAACTTTCCGAAAATTGAAGATACAGATAAGGAAGTTGAATCCTGATCTATTAGTGAACAGTATCAATTGACAGAACCTTCAGTCGAAGAGAGAGATGCTGCGTATCAATGTGTTACATATTCATCCGATCCATATGTACCAGCCTAATTGACTCGGAACAGAGACGGAGTAGTGGAAGAAGAGGCTGTACGCCTCGGATCCATTCCTTGGATGAATTCTCAAGGGACGTTCATCATTAATGGAATTGCTAGAGTTTTGATTAATCAAATACTGAGAAGTCCTGGTATCTATTACAACCGCGAATCGGATCAAAAAGGAGTCTCTGCATATACTAGCACCGTAATCTCGGATCGGGGAGGAAGATTTAAATCAGAGATGGATAAGAAAGACAGGATATGGGTTCGTATCAGCAAGAAACGAAAAGTATCCATTCTGATCTTATTAATAGCTATGGGGTTAAGCAGAAGAGATATTTTACAGAATGTCCGTTACCCTAAGATTTTTTCAAATATCTTGAAGAAACAAAAAGGGGCTATTGAATCATCAGAGGATGCTATAGTGGAACTTTACAAACACCTATACTCTGCTACAGACGTAGATATAGCATTTTCAGAATCTATATTCAAGGAATTACAAAAGAGATTTTTCCAGCATAGATGTGAATTAGGACGGGTTGGTCGACGAAACTTAAACATCAAGCTAGCTCTGGATGTACCCGAAACGGAACATTTTCTATTACCCCAAGACGTATTAGCAGCCGCGGATCATTCAATCGAAATAAGCTATGGTATGGGTAACCTTGATGACATAGATCATCTAAAAAATCGACGTGTTCGATCTGTGGCGGATCTGTTACAGGAACAAATGAAATTGGCCTTAAACCGTTTGGAGAATCCGATCCGATAAAATCTTCGTAGAGCCGTTAGGCGTAAACGTCTATTAACTCCCAGAGGATTAGTAACGTCTGTCCCAGTAATAGCAACTTCCAAAGAGTTTTTCGGTTCACATCCCTTATCACAATTTTTGGATCAGACCAATCCACTATCAGAAATGGTTCATAAACGAAGATTAAGTTCTTTAGGTCCCGGGGGGTTGACACGGCGAACCGCTAGTTTTTAAGCTCGAGATATTCATTTTAGTCATTATGGGCGTATATGCCCGATCGAAACATCCGAAGGCATGAATGCTGGCCTCATCTCATCATTAGCTATTCAGGCAAAAGTTAGCAATTCTGGATCCTTGCAGAGCCCTTATCTTAAAATGTCCGAATCGGCTGAGGAAGAACAATTAATTGATTTATCCCCCGCTGAGGATGATTATTATCGAGTAGCAACTGGAAATCTATTAATATCGGAATGGAGGATTAGAGAAAGAGAAGTTATACCGGTTCGGTATCGACAAGAGTTTTTAAGCGTTCTATGGGAGCAAGTCGATTTCCGAAGCATTCATCCTCTACAATATTTTTCTATCGGAGCTTCTCTTATTCCATTCATTGAGCATAATGACGCAAATTGCGCCTTGATGGGTTCTACTATGCAACGTCAAGCGGTTCCACTCTTTAAGCCTGAAAGATGTATTGTAGGGACTGGGTTAGAAGGTTAAGTAGCCTCGGATTCTGGAGGTGCAACTGTATCTGAACGAGAAGGATGGATTCAATATATTGATGGTAATAGAATTACACTATCTACGACCGATGAAGAGAGCGATGAAGAAGGTTTAAACACTACAGATACCAAATTACGAATTTATGAACGTTCTAATAACAATACCTGTATACACCAAAAGTCTACGGTTATGCCAGGAGAACTCTTGAAAGGCGGAGAAGTTGTAGCGGATGGAGCAGCAACCGTTGGGGGAGAATCAGCTTTAGGTAGAAATATCTTAGTAGCCTATATGCCTTGGGAGGGATACAATTCTGAAGATGCAGTATTGATTAGTGAACGTTCGATATACGAAGATATTTTTACATCTTTTCACATTGAGAGACATGAAGTTGAAGTTTGTGCAACAAACCAGGGTCCTGAAAGAGTTACTAAGGAAATACCTCAATTAGATAGTTATGCACTTCGACATTTGGACAATAATGGGCTTGTAGAGTCGGGATCTTGGGTAGAAGCAGGGGATGTTTTGGTGGGTAAACCGACGCCACAGGAGGGGGCGGATTCATTACGTGCTCCAGAAGGAAGATTGTCACAAGCCATTTCTGGTATTCAATTAGTTAACGCAAGAGAGAGTTGTCTGAAAGTCCCTATTGGTGGAAGAGGTCGAGTCACTGACGTTAGGTGGGTTTATCCCGAAGACGATACTACGAATGATTCAGAGGTTATTCATATATATATCTTATAGAAACGTAAGATACAAGTAGGTGATAAGATAGCTGGTAGGCATGGAAATAAAGGTATTGTGTCAAAGATCTTACCCAGACAGGATATGCCTTATTTACAAGATGGTACACCAGTCGATATGATATTAAGTCCCTTAGGAGTACCTTCATGAATGAATGTAGGATAGATTTTTGAGTGTTTGCTCGGGTTAGCTGGGGAATTTCTGAAAACCCATTACCGGATAGTACCTTTTGATGAAAGATATGAGCGGGAGGCTTCTAGAAAACTAGTATTTTCAGAGCTTTGTGACGCGAGTACCGGGACTCGTAATCCATGGTTATTTGAGCCCGAACATCCCGGAAAGAGTCGATTGATCGACGGACGAACGGGTGATCCTTTCGAGCAACCAATTACGATCGGAAAGGCCTATATAATGAAATTGATTCATCAGGTTGATGATAAAATTCATGCACGATCCAACGGGCCCTATGCGCTTGTTACGCAACAACCCCTCAAGGGGAGATCTAGACGGGGGGGACAACGAGTTGGAGAAATGGAAGTTTGGGCTTTGGAGGGTCTTGGTGTATCTCACACGCTGCAAGAGATGCTTACAATTAAATCAGATCATATTCAAGCTCGTTACAAAGTACCTAGTGCTATTACGACCGGGAAACCCGTTCATAAACCCAATACGGTTCCAGAATCTTTCCGATTGCTAGTTCGAGAGTTACGGTGCATGGGTCTGAATCTGGAGCACAATTTTATATTTGAAGAAGATTCGGGGAGGGGGAGTGAAGATATTTGATATTTAATCGAAACTTTTTTTTTTACAAAAAACCAATTGAAACATTTTATCTTACGATTCATCGGACTAATTATCAACAACTTCGGATTGGACTGGCTTCCCCCGAACAGATTCGCAGTTGGGCTGAAAGAGAGTTACCTAATGGAGACATCGCTGGGCAAGTTGATTAACCTTATACGTTGCATTATAAGACTCATAAACCAGAGAGAGATGGTTCATTTTGTGAAAGAATATTTGGGCCCATAAAGAGCGGAGTTTGTGCTTGCGGAAACTACCGATCTGTCGATAATGAAGAGGAATATTCAAATTCTCGTAAGCATTGTGGAGTCGAGTTTACCGATTCTCGGGTTCGAAGATACCGAATGGGATACATCAAACTAGCATGTCCAGTAACCCACGTATGGTTCCCAAAACGAATCCCCAGTTACATTGCAAATCTCCTTGCTAAACCTCTCAAAGAACTAGAAAGCCCAGTATATTGCGATGCGTGACTCGATTGTATGTTTCGATTATCACAGATTAATTACAATCTGTCATCCCATACGACGATGGGATGCCTCCAATTCCGACCTATTTCTCACGAGCGAGGAATATCGCGTAACTCGGGATAAGAAGTACTATATACAGAGTACGGGCTGAGGGCTCTCTTCCAAGGTTAATTTTTATTGATTAATCCATCGATTAGGCTTCGTAATAAATATTTTTATCTCACATTCCTGATTTGATGAAAAAGAATCCAAGTGTTTTTTTGACACGATCTTTCACTCAAACTCATTCTTCTTTTTTATTCAAAAAGAGGTTATTTTATGATAGAAATATGGTTATGAGGAATTAATCATCGCAAAGGTTTTTCAAATTGATTGATAACCATCGGGGTGGGGTGGAAACCCAAAGAGGAGAAGTAGTCGTATTAGGAACAAGAGAAATCTCTCCAACCTCTGACCAACTCGAGAGGGAATAAAAAAAAATATATATATATATATATTTTTTTTGTGAAGATATGAATAATGTAATAGGGGGGGGGGGGGGGAGAACCGAGATCACTCAGGAAAGGCAAGTTGAAGCTTGAGTAATGAACAGCTATTCTTATCTCTTATTCTTATCTCTATAGATAGGTTGGGATTATCGCACCCCAAAGACGTCGTATCATACTTTCACACTTAGATATAGTTATTTGAGCCGGATGAGAGGAAACACTCGTGTCCGATTCTCTGGGGGGGGTATTCGTTCGACCTATCCCAATCTTTTTCCTGCTAGGCCTGTGGCTGAGAGACCCACTCTATTAAGATTGCGGGGTTTGTTTAATTATGAGGATCGATCTTGGAAAAATGTTCTTCCCATCTTTTTTCCCACCCGAAACTTTGAAACTCTTCAAGGAAATGAAATAGCTACTGGAGGGGATGCCATTAAAAAATGATTAGCTAGCTTGGATCTGCAGGGCGTTATGGATCGTGCGTATTTGGAGTGGCAGGCACCGGCGAAGCAAGGATCTATCGGGAATGAATGGGAAGACCGAACGATTCAAAGGAGGAAAGATCTTTTGGTCAGACGGATGAAATTAGCCAAGGATTTTCTCCAAACGAATCTAAAACCAGAATGGATGGTTCTGGATCTTCTACCAGTCCTTCCGCCTGAATTGAGACCAATAGTTGAACTATATGAAGGCGAATTAATTACTTCTGATCTTAATGAGCTTTATAGAAAGATAATTCATCGAAATAATACTCTTATCGAATTTCTATCGGGGAGTGAATTCACACCAGAAGGGCTGATTGTCTGTCAGAAGAGACTCATTCAAGAAGCTGTGGATGCCCTTATTGATAATGGCATACGTGGACAACCAATGAGAGATGTTAATAACAGGCCTTACAAATCTTTCTCAGAGGTTATTGAGGGGAAAGAGGGACGATTTCGTGAGAATTTGCTCGGAAAGCGGGTTGATTATTTAGGTCGTTTCGTTATTGTAGTAGGTCCGTCTCTTCCATTACATCAATGTGGATTACCCCGAGAATTGTCGATCGAGCTTTCCCAAGCCTTTGTAATTCGTAACTTGATTGGGTGACACCTTGCTCGTAATCTACGAGCTGCTAAGAATATGATTAGAAAAAAAGACCCCATTATATGGAAAGTTCTTCGGGAAGTTATGCAAGGTCATCCCGTACCGCTGAATCGAGCACCTACATCACACAGATTGGGTATACAGGCATTTCAACCCATTTTAATAGAAGGACGCGCCATTCGTTTGCATCCATTGGTTTGTGGGGGGTCTAACGCAGATCTTGACGGAGATCAGATGGCTGTCCATGTACCTCTATCTCTAGAAGCTCAGATTGAAGCTCGTTTTCCAATGTTTTCGCACACAAATCTACTCTCCCCCGCTACGGGAGATCCCGTATCTGTACCGAGTCAAGACATGCTTCTAGGTCTTTATATACTAACAATTGAGAATAGGCAAGGAATTTATGGAAATAGACATTCTGATTTTATAGGTTCCTCTCCCAATATACCCTATTTTACTAGTTACTACGATATACTTAGGGCCAAAGAATTAAAACAAATTGATCTCTATAGTTTTTTGTGGCTTCGGTGGGGGGTCGATTTGCAAACGATCAGTTCGAGAATTCGTGAATTGCCTATTGAATCTCAATATGAAACCTCAGGGACCTCTTTTCACTCTTACGAGAATTACCAAATCAGAAAGTGTAGGGAGGGCCATACCCTTGGTATGTATATACTTACAACAGCTGGTCGTATCTTGTTTAATCAGCAATTAAAGGAAGCGATGCAGGGTCTATCAAAAGCCTCTTTCCCGCGTGGGACTTCGCCCGTACCGGGTACAATGATACAAGAAAAAGATTTTTAGATATGACTGGAGTAACGAAGAATGAGAAAGCTTTTTTATACATTTAATGAATGACTCGAGCCTCAATCTATTGGTTAATAATTTTTACGAGGTAAAAGAAGAAAAAGTTGAGGTTTCTACAATGGCGGATAAAGCTGAATCACCTTTCTATAATAAGATGATGGATAAGACTACGATGAGACAACCTATCAGCAAGTTAGTAGTTTGTTTCGGAATCGCATCTACAACAAACATTCTAGATCAAGTTAAGGTTTTGGGTTTTCAACAAGCTACAAAAGCATCTGTCCCATTAGGCATCGACGATCTTTCAACAGTACCCTCCAAAGGATGGCTTGTATAAGATGCGGAGAGATAAGGTTACGTCCCAGAGCAGTATCATCGTTACGGGAGTTTGCATGCCGTAGAAAAGTTACGTCAATCAATTGAGGCCTGGTATGCTACAAGTGAATGTTCGAAACGAGAAATGAATCCAAGTTTCAGGATGATCGATCCCCTAAATCCAGTTCATATGATGTCTTTCTCAGGGGCCCGGGGAAGTACATCTCAAGTTCACCAATTGCTCGGTATGAGGGGACTGATGTCAGATCCGCGGGGGCAAGTAATTGATCTACCTATCCGAAGGAACCTGCGCGAAGGCTTATCTTTGACAGAATATATTATTCCTTGTTATGGTGCTCGCAAGGGGGTTGTGGATACCGCGGTACGAACATCAGATGCTGGATATCTGACACGTAGGCTCGTTGAAGTAGTTCAACATATTGTTGTACGCGAAAGGGATTGTGAAACTACCAAAAGCATCGCTTTAAATCTCATTGAGGAAAGAAGAGGATCTATCTGAACAATATCATATCAAAGACTGATTGGACGTGTGTTGGCCGATAACGTCTATTGGGATGTGAGATGTATTGCTACACGTAATCAAGATATCGGTGATGGACTGGCTAGTAACCTGGTAGCATCGACGCAATCTATACATATAAGATCTCCTTTGACATGCAAAAGCATTTTCTGGATTCGTCAGTTGCGTTATGGTTGGAGTCTCGCCCATCACAATTTAGTAGAACTAGGGGAAGCTGTAGGTATCATTGCGGGTCAATCAATTGGAGAACCAGGAACTCAATCAACATTAAGAACTTTTCATACAGGTGGCGTATCTACGGGCGATATTGCAGAATATGTACGAATTCCGTTTAATGGACTCATTAATCCCGATGAAAGGTCAGTGTATCCCACACGTACGCGACACGGGCATCCTGCTTGGATGTGTCGAAATGAATTACCCATCCTTATTAAGAGTCGTAATAATATACACAATTTCACCATTCCAGCACAAAGTTTACTAATGATTCGGAATGATCAGTATGTCGAATCGCAACAAATTATTGCGGAAGTATGAGCCAAAGAATTTCCCCTTAAGGAGCGTATTCAAAAATCTATCTATCCAAATATAGAAGGAGAGACCCACTGGAGTAGATTTGTGTGGCATCTATCTGATTGTATAGATAATCCCATTCGTGTCGTACGCGAGACGGGTCATATTTGGATTCTTTCGGGAGTTTTTAATGATTCCGATAAGAACTATTTATTTCACGAGGATCAGGATAGAATCCATTTTAAACCTCACTCGAGCGAGAGTAGACACGAGTCTCATGAAAGAATTGGCGAGAATATAAATGCTATTGATTATGGAGGTTTTCAAAAAGGGATCCAAGACTTTGGAATCAATCCAAAATGTTTTTCAAATTGGTTGAAACCTCCAGTATCTACTTCAATTTTTTCCAATCTCATGGTAGAACGGGGTGAAGAAAAAGAAGCAGTTTCTTTGTTACTTGAACGACAGGGAAAAGGGTCTAATGAATCATATTTTACAAATATTGATGTTCATTTAAATAAAATCTTGGATCGGAATGCCATTCTTGCTATCTACGAAAACTCAGAACATCAAACGAGCGTTTCGGGGATTATAAAATATGGTACTATAGAAGTTGAATCCGTCCCTAAAAAAGGATTTGTTTCTGATAGTGGGATAGGAAAGACTCTTGGCTCACGGTACAAAGTAATCAAAGGAGGCAACTCTTTTCTGATCCCCGAAGAGGTTTATACTATTCACGAACCTTTCTCATCCATTTTGGTAACAAATAATACTATTATTGAGGAAGGTACACAAATAACCTCTACTATTATTAGTAAAGTAGGTGGACTGATCCGAATCAAAAAAACACGAAGTAGTATTGAGATAAGACTCCTACCTGGATATATTCATAATCCAGAAAGGGTAACTAGTATACCCAAGCAGAGTGATGCTCTAATTGCACCAGGTAATGTGATTTTTAATGAATTCAAATCCGATAATTGGGTTTACCTCCAATCGGTTACACTCTACAGGAAAAGAAAGACCTCCGTCCCGGTAAGACCAGTTGTAGAGTACAATATATCTAACAATTCTTTGGTGCGAATAATATCCCACCCCGAAAAACCAAAGACGCAAAAATGCGCAAAAATTGAAGCCTTTACATATATTTCCTATAGAAATGGTGAAGAGGTTGAAATAAGCAACCATACAACTATTCAATTAGTTGGAACTTGTTTAGTGGTTGATTGGCAAGAACATTTCTACCACCTCTTCTCTACAAGAAAGGCTTATTTGTCTCTTACCAGCGTAAGAGTAAATAATATTCTCAGTACCTTTCTTCAAGTTAACTCAATATCTTTTTCTAATGCACCTCTCGCACGAAGGGTCAGGGTCAATCAGGTTTCCCAACCACCGGTGTCTGTCGACGAGCCATCCCCCGCTCAAGTTGATCTATCCAATAGTAGGAACAAATCAGTCGTCCAGTATCAAAGTACTGTTCATTCGGTATCGGAACGAGGTGCATCCTTCTTAATTCTGTCACCGTTCAACTTTCTTCGTAATATTCTGCCTACTGATTCGAGCAATAATAAGCATAAAGAGATGATTGTGGGACACTCCAACGATTCTCAATCAGATACAAATACTTATTTTCGTAATGAAAGAGTTCTAAAAGATATACTATCGAATTCTAAGTATGAATCTCTTCCAAAGAACTATCTAAATGTGGAAGAAGGGTTGGCCAAATCTAGAAGATCAGACCTTATTCCTCGTCGAAGGGAAAATCAAGAGTTAGGTTTATTAGGGACTTCGTGGGGTATTTCCCATATTTTGGTGCCCTCCCATTTCCATCCCACGTTGGGCGACGAAGCCCCTTCCTTTGAAAATTCCTTTGTTGATGATTCGACAGATACATCGGTACATAGAAATTGGTATCCGATCGATGAAAATGAATTAATATTGAAATATCCTACGAATCTTTTTTTAGATAAGTATTTATCGACCAAGCAGATCTATTTACCACCAGATTCCTCTAGTCGAGTAATCTTGTTAATTAATCTCGGACTATCAATCAGTGAAAGTCGATGTTTCTGTAGGAACAATGTTTGTCTCCAGTCCGGTCAGGTCGTAGCTATTCACCGGGAATATTTATTAACTAGAACAGCTAAGCCTCTTTTAGCGACCCGCGGAGCAATTATTCAAAAGAATTCTGGAGATATCATTGGAGAGGGAGATACATTAATAACATTACCACATGATAGATTGAGGTCTGGGGACACTATCCAGGGTCTTCCGAAAGTTGAGCAGCTGCTGGAGTCTCGTTCCGTTGCTTCTATCCCGGCACGAATCGAAGATCTTTTTGGAAGATGGAATAGGGGTATTACAAGATTAATTGGAAACCTTTGGAGTCACTTTCTAAGCGCTGGAACAAGTATGGAACATTGTCAATTGGTTTCGATCGATCAAATTTGAAAGGTTTATGGATCTTAAGGAGTACAAATATCCGATAAACACCTAGAAATTATCATTTGGCAATTGACATCAAGAGTCGTAGCATCGGAAGATGGAATAGCTAATGTTTTTTCACCCGGGGAGCTTATTGAACCATCACAAGCATAACGGATGAATCGCGTATTAAAGAGATCAATTTTCTATGAGCCTATTGTACTGGGAATGACGAAAGCATCTCTCAATACTACTAGTTTTTTATCAGAGGCGAGTCCCCAAGAAACTACTCGAGTACTGGCTAAAGCTGCTCTTCGGGGTCGAATCGATCGGTTAAAGGGATTAAAGGAGAATGTTATTCCTGGTGACACCGTCCCCATTGGAACGGGTAGTCAAGAGATTATTAGTCAACTAAAAGTGAAGAAACAAAAAGAATTTCATTCAACTATAAGTAGTAGTAAGAATTCTAAATGGGGAACAAAAAATAGTCTCTCTGGTTATCAGGGGGAACCAAGTCTACGTCATAAATTAGTTATTCATAAAGGATTGAATCGAGTTTTCTCTCGACTTAATAGCAAAAAGTGCTAGAAGAGTTACTGAATAATAAAACGTTTTGTGTATCTCAATCAACAATATTGATCAGTGGATTGTAATAATTCATCAAATCCAGTTAGAATGGAATGAATTCACAGTTTCTTATACTTGAGGGGAAGATGCAACAGAAAAATCGGAATATTGACTTGGAAGGAATGATGGGGGCGGGAGTTCATTTTGGTCATCAGACCCAGAAATGGAATCCCAGGATGTCACCTTATATATTTACGGAACGGAAGGGTGTTCATATTCTCGATCTAACTCAGACTGCTCGTCTTTCATCTGAAGCCTGTGATTCAGTATTCGATGCAGCAGCGGAGGGAAAAGAATTCTTAATGGTAGGCACAAAATATCAAGTGGCTGATCTAGTAGCATCAGCTGCAACAAGATCTCGATGTCACTACGTGAACGAAAAATGGCTCGGTGGTACGTTAACGAATCGGTCCACTACAGAAACACGTCTTCGTAGATTTCAGTATTTGCAAAATGGAGAAGATACAGGAGGGTTTGACTGACTCCCGAAGAAAGAGGCAGCGATTTCGAAGAGATAATTACTTAGATTGAAGAAATATCTAGGTGGAATTCAATACATGTCAGATTTACCCGATATTGTTATAATTACTGATCAACATGAATAATCTATCGCTCTTGAGGAATGTATTATTCCAGGTATTCCCACAATTTGTGTCGTCGATACGGATCGTGATCCAGATCTTACAGATATTCCAATTCCTGGTAATGATGATGCGCGATCTTCTATCCGACGGATATTGGATAAATCAACATTAGCTATTCGCGAGGGTCGTTCAAATTCAAAGGTCCCGGAATCAACGGATGGTGGGGCTAGTAATTATCTCGACGATTCGGAATAGAGTGGCAAAAGATTTATATCATAACTAGGAATATTGTATAATCTCATTAGAGGAATAATCTTTAGGATATTCGTATAGTGATAATTCTGAATATTTTATACACATTTTTCCATCTAAGTTAATTTTTGATAAAAAAAAAGGGGGGGAGGGGTAATACGCATATTGAGCAACTGCGAATTGATGAGATTGATGATCCGTACCAAGTATCGAGCGTGGAAGTAGGTTAACATCTTTACTGGCAAATAGGAGACTTCCAAGTTCATGCACAAGTTCTTGTAACTTCCTGGGTAGTAATCGCCATATTGTTGTCTTTACCCATCGTAGCTACCCGGAATCTGCAAACCATACCGACTGGCAGCCAAAATTTCATTGAATATGTTCTCGAATCTATTAGGGATTCAACTAGGACCCAGATTGGGGAAGAAGAGTATCGTCCCTGGGTTCCATTTATTGGAACTATGTTTCTATCCATTTTTGTTTCCAATTGGTCAGGTGCTTTGTTTCCTCGGCGAATCATTCAGTTACCCCACGGGGAGTTGGCTGCGCCTACGAATGATATCAATACTACTGTTGCATTAGCTTCGCTCACATCAGTAGCATATTTCTATGCAGGTTCACACAAGAGGGGTCTTAGTCATTTCGGTAAGTATATCCAGCCGACTCCGGTACTACTACCTATTAATATTTTAGAGGATTCTACTAAACCCTTACCGCTTAGTTTTCGACTGTTTGGAAACATCTTGGCTGACGAGTTGGTAGTAGCTGTTCCCGCTTCTTCAGTACCTTCAATCGTTCCTGTACCTATGATGCTTTTAGGATTATTCACAAGCGCCATACAAGCTTTAACTTTTGCTACTCTAGCTGCAGCTTATACCGGGGAATCTATGGAGGGTCATCATTAGAAGCGTCAACATCAACCGCTCCAACAAAGTCTCGTATCGGAACGATGGGATGCGGTTTGTTCGTAAGACCCATTCATTGGATCACTGTAGTAGGAAAAACCGTTTTTGTGGTATCATGATACAACAATACGAGACCCTATCCTCTTTCCCCCTCCCTTTTTCGGTTATTCGCGGGAGTGGGGTGGGGGAGGGGCAAAGGATCGTGTAGCTGCCGCCTACTCCATTTGAACCATTTAAAGGGATGGATACAAAGACGGTAATGATTATCACCGCTCGGTCTTAGTACTCCATAAGGAATGAACGACTGATAAGATGTTCGAAAAATAATCTGTGAGGTTTTTCTGTTCCCCTTAGAACTAAGGGTACTGAATCTCATTCGTGCTTGTGTCATGGTCCGGCAAATAATATGGTTGAATCTCATTCACGTTGAGACTAAGATTGAAATATCTCACTAGAGAACTATTTTGGAATACCCGACTTTTTTTGATCCAATTAGTACACCACGGATAAAACATAGTATTGATAATTTTTTGTGAGGACATCAAAGCTTTTCTCCTCTACTAAAAATACTCCATTACTGACGTAACGGATCAGAATATTCTATTTCATTAATAGTTTTGATCAGATTTATGCAGAATCAATATTTCAGTAAGTATTCACTAGAGGATCTCTGTCACGCCGAGACTAATTAACATAAATCTAGTGGGACAAGATTGATTAACGTAAATAAAATAGGAGGAGACTAATACGAACCCCTTGATTCCTGCTGCTTCTGTTATTGCTGCTGGATCAGCCGTAGGACTCGCTTCGATCGGGCCCGGTGTTGGTCAAGGCACTGCCGCGGGTCAGGCAGTGGAGGGTATTGCGAGACAACCAGAGGCAGAAGGTAAGATTCGAGGTACTCTATTGTTAAGTTTAGCTTTCATGGAAGCTTTGACAATTTATGGACTAGTTGTAGCCCCAGCACTATCATTTGCAAACCCGTTCGTTTAATTTGTTTCTTACAAGACATTTCGGGATCTTTACCACACCCCCCCCCTTTCCCTAAACTCTTCTCAAATCAATGGTGAATTGTTTGATTCGGGGGGAGGGGGTCTAGTAGGAAATTATTGTTCCACCTATTTAACTGAGTCCTTCCCGCATCTTTTTAAGTTTATTGATAATTCCCCCCTCTCTATTTACCAACTAAATATCCCATAAGTTTTTAACATATTGGATGAACCGATCGGTTGCCCAAACTAATTGATAAGGAAGTCCTACCTTTACTATCATTGCAAAAGTTTTTTATTGAATTCATAATTTTTTTCTTTTCAGGCTAGACCAGACGTTATTTAAAAATTAGAAAACCTTTCAAGAGGGGAGGGAATATGAGAAGTGTAAGTGAGATCGTCGCTCCCTCAAGTTATTGGACTCTCGCCGCAAGTTTTGGTCCAAACACCAATATCTTGGATATAAATTTGATTAACCTGATTTTGGTCCTATGTGTATTATTCTACTATGGAAAGGGAGTGTGTGCGAGTCGTACATCCGAATAGGATAACTGGTCTATTCCAGTTGCACTTGAAGCAGGAAGAAGTGCAAAACCCCGACGAATTCCTTGTAAATGAATGTTATGCAAGAACCAGAGCATTCCGTGGAATCGATAGAAAACCTCTTATTCTCATCGACTGATTCGGGAATATCATCAATATGGTTAAAGCTGAATCGCTTAAAGTCTTAGCAAAACTAGGGTTTTCTTTCCCCTACCGCGCAACCTAAGTCGCGGTCGGAGATCTATTCGATATATAACACTCGTATCGAGAATAATTTGATTCCTATCATTCTTCAAGAGAGAGATTAGAATATCTAAAAGTCACCAAATCTTGTTCAATTTGCTGAATAGACAACCCATACGAGATGGATACTATCTAGAAGAAGCGGCTCTGCCAATAGTAAAAAAAAAAAATATATATATATATATTGTCCAGGAGAGCCCTTAACCCTTTTCAATTATTAATTATTAATTATTCCATCTCTAGTCGGTTAGAGGTGGATCATATCAATAGATAGAGAGAGAAAGGTGGCAGGCCCGTGTATCAGGATATTGCTGGAACCTTCCGCCCGATCGGGCAACACGGGCGGGAAAGCCGAATGGGTTGAAAGATCCGTGTTCGGTTTGGGAAGAGATCATTAATCTTTGAGAATCGAAGGTATATGATCCACTTTCATTGATCAATTTCTTAGAGAATCGTAAAAGAACAATTTTGAACACTATTTCGGATGCGGAGGAACGTTATAAGGAAGCTACCGAGAAACTTAAGGGGGCTCGGACCCGCCTGCAACAAGCAAAAGTTAAAGCAGGTGAGATCCGTATAAATCAACTTACGCAGATGGACAGGGAACAGCGGGATCTTGTTGATGCAGCTGATGAAGATTCAAAAAGATTAGAGGATAGTAAAAATTATACTATTCGTTTTGAGAAACAACGAGCAATTGAACAGGTTCGACAGCAAGTCTCTCGACTTGCATCGGAGAGGGCTCTGGAAAGTCTGAATAGTCGTTCGGATAATGAATTGCATTTGCGCATGATTGATTATCACATCGGCCTACTCAGGGCCATGGAAAACGCAGCCGATTAGCCTTCATTTCATTATGGAACAGGTTTCATTTTTCCTTTTCCTTCTTTCAGTAAGATACTTTGACAAAAACGGTAATAAACATTCGACCCGATGAGATTAGCAGTATCATTCGTAAACAAATTGAGGGATATGTTCCAGAAGTAAAGGTTGTTAATATTGGCACTGTACCTTAAGTTGGAGATGGAATCGCCCGCATCCATGGCCCTAACAAAGTAATGGCTGGTGAATTGGTAGAATCTGAGGATGGTACGGTAGGCATTGCTCCGAATCTAGAATCTGATAATGTTGGGGCTGTACCGACGGGTGATGGCTTAACTATACAAGAGGGAGGTTCCGTAAGAGCAACGGGAAAGATTGCCCAAATACCAGTCAGTGACTCCTTTTTGGGTCGTGTCGTAAACGCTTTGGCTCAACCTATTGACGGTAAGGGTCAAATCCCAGCTTCTGAGTTTAGATCAATCGAATCTCCCGCTCCAGGGATTATTTCAAGACGTTCCGTGTACGAACCTTTACAAACGGGTCTTATTGCTATCGACTCGATGATCCCCATAGGTCGTGGTCAACGAGAATTGATAATTGGGGATAGACAGACCGGTAAAACAGCAGTAGCTACAGATACAATTTTGAATCAGAAAGGTCAAAATGTTATATGTGTCTACGTAGCTATCGGTCAAAAAGCTTCCTCCGTGGCTCAGGTAGTAAATACTTTTCAGGATCGTGGCGCTATGGAATACACCATTGTTGTATCGGAGACCGCAAATTCTCCAGCCACTCTGCAATATCTCGCTCCCTATACAGGAGCAGCTCTAGCTGAATACTTCATGTATCGCAAACAGCATACCTTGATTATTCATGATGATCCCTCTAAACAAGCCCAGGCTTATCGACAAATGTCTCTGTTACTTAGAAGACCACCTGGGCGAGAAGCATATCCGGGAGATGTTTTTCATTCACATTCTCGTCTTTTGGAAAGAGCGGCTAAATCAAGTCTCCAATTAGGTGAAGGTAGTATGACAGCTCTACCCATTGTTGAGACCCAGGCGGGAGATGTCTCAGCCTACATTCCCACCAATGTTATTTCTATTACTGATGGATAAATATTTTTATCAGCAGATCTATTTAACGCTGGGATTCGACCGGCAATCAATGTGGGAATTTCTGTATCTAGAGTAGGCTCTGCAGCTCAAATCAAAGCTATGAAACAAGTGGCCGGTAAATCGAAATTGGAATTGGCCCAATTTGCAGAATTAGAGGCTTTCGCGCAATTTGCCTCTGATCTCGATAAGGCTACTCAGAATCAGCTAGCAAGGGGTCAGCGGTTGCGTGAGTTGCTTAAACAGTCTCAATCAGCCCCATTATCGGTGGAAGAACAAGTAGCTACTATTTATACTGGAGTTAACGGATATTTGGATCTACTAGACGTTGATCAAGTTAAACGATTCTTGGTTCAGTTGCGTGAGTATATAACAACCAATAAACCTCAATTCGGTGAAATTATTCGTTCTACCAAGGTATTTACGGAACAAGCAGAGATACTCTTAAAGGAAGCAATTAAAGAGTCAACAGAACTCTTTTTACTGCAGGAGAAGTGACTAATGACACAGCGTGTGCCTGTGTATAGGGGGGGGGAGGGGGGATAACCCCCGCGTTTCAGTCATTTTTTTTTTTTTTCACATACGCATAGTTTTCCAAAACACGGAATTACGTCCAATAGGATTTGAACCTATACTTAAGGTTTAGAAGACCTCTGTCCTATCCATTAGACGATGGACGTTTGTTCCTCCCTAGTTGATAGTAGATAGTAGATACGCTCGGGCAGACGCTATATTGTGAACAAACAACTTTAGTTTGTTCACGATGTAGCTGATAGATGAAATAGACAAGGTTCGGGGCGGTCCGACCAGTATCATTAGCGGGTAGCGGGAATCGAACCCGCATCAGTAGCTTGGAAGGCTAAAGGTTATAGTCGATGCCAATGGGTGGTTATGACATCTCTAATCCAGAACCGAACGTGAAAGTCTCTATTCATTCGGCTCCTTTATGGAAGGAGGGGGGATCGAAAATCGAAAGGGATGTATATCCCCAGCTAAAGGAGGTTGCCCCTCTATCTCTTTTGTATGAGAAGGAATACGAGGTAGCAGAAGCTTCTTACGAAGGTTAATCTTTCCCACACACTTACTCTTTTCTCTAATTTATTCTGGAAAGAATGTTACCGCGAGAAAAGAGCATCCATAGCATCTATGTCAGTCTCGTCTGTATCTTGCGCAACAAGAACATACTTCCTAGATGATCCCGTTGAGAAGAAAACGGTTTTTACCAATTTCACAATTAATTGATAGAGCATGGTAAATATTTTTTTTTTCATTCCAGTTACTTCGTTCTTTATTTCTACTGGCAAGAATCTTTAGGAAAATATTTTTCACCGAGTCGTAGAAGCAATTTCTTAAGTGAGAAAATGCTTGATAATCCTGATAAACCAGGATAAATCTTTCTGGAACTGTCGCTCTCGGATCATTCTCCAAGGTTCAGTGACGATGAAACGAATATTTTAGGTGTCTACCCATAGATTTTGTTTTTTTATCCTTCTTCAATAATTGTTTCGTAGCTTCTGTATCCCAAAACAATTCTGCTTCGTTACTTATTAATTTGACTTTGCAAAACAAAGTATAGGAGTAACGAGAATTACGTTTTTCATACCAATAACTATTTTAGAGAAGTATATGTACTTTTACAGAAATAAAGCTTTTTGATTTGATTTAGTCGAAAATCGGTTTGAAAGATCCCTTGACTAGTCAGCTCAAAATGATACGAATCACACTTTTACCACTAAACCATACCCGCCACGATATAATTGTATTACATAAGCGGGTTCTCTGTCTAACGGTGGGACATTCCAGAGATCCTTGACATATTGGGGGAGCTTCCCCTCCCCCTAAAAATCTATGTAACTTAGTCTCTAGCGGGGAGTTGTTCCACCCACCAGAATGCGGTTACAGATTACCCTTCCGAGCTGCCGATAAAGCAATTACTAGTGGTCCCGATGCAACTATTAGTGCTAGAACAGCAAGTTGTGCAATTATCTCTAGATTCATTATCTCTCCTTCTATCACTTTCAAAAATATATTTCAGTGTCAAAACAGTTTCTTTGTTCCCTTGGAGTGGAACGGTTCAGGTAGATTCGAATGGGTAGTTCCGTGTAGCCATGATGGACTAAGACTGATACAATGAATCAAGGCATAGTGATTTATGTAAATGATATAATTTAGTACGCTAATTATTGTTTATTAATATATACAATAAGAATGGGGAGATAAAAGAAGTAATGGCATCAATTTCGGACATTCAAATTATTTTGGCACTTATTGGTGCTTCTGCAACAAGCATCTTAGCTGCGAGATTGGCTATTGCACTGTACCGTTAATCGGTTCAATTTAGTATAGAGAAGCAGTCGGGCTAATTCTGGCTATATAAAAAGAATATTGATTCTGTCTCGGAAGGATCAATCTATACCTAAGAAATTGATTAAGGGGTCACTTATCTTTATTCTATCTCCTTCTTCTCTTTTAAGGAGGGGGGGGGGGTTAACAAGAAAAAATGTCTATTCAATCCAGGGTTTATTTAGGATTTAACTCCACAGCGTAGAAGTAGAGAATTTATCAGACAAACTATTTTTTTAACCTTCATTCGAAGTATAGACTTCCACCCCAACTTTGTGTTAAAGTTCAGAGGAAGCTTTTACTTGGAGAGATGGCCGAGAGGTCTAACGCGTCGGATTGCTAATCCGTTGTACACTCCATATGTACCGAGGGTTCGAATCCCTCTCTCTCCTTCAATAATTGATTGATCGGCTGACGGAGTAGTCTCAAGAAAACAAACAAGATTTTGACTCTAACTCAATCCTTACGCCCAGGGTTCCGTCCAGGATCGTTTGATAAAAATCCAAAAATGAGAAGGGAAACAAAAAAGATAACTACTGTATAGACAAATAGCTTAAGGGTAAGCATGATCTAATCTCCATGGTCATAACTGGGGGTAAAATAGAATGGAATATCTTTATTTGGAATATATATAGATAGATCTGCTTTAGGAAAGAGATATAAGAAGGAATCAGGTATTTACCAGTAAAATCCTCTTTTATTTATGAGACTATATATTTATATATATATATATATTTTTTTTTTTCCATCTACTTTATCTCTTGCAAAAAAAAATATCAAATTTCAACTCAATAAACGGTTAGTCTTCGCCAACCCCAAGTTGTAGGCAAGAAGCCATATTTGATTTCACTTGTTGGTACGGGGATAGGTACGTGGTTACCCACACCCCCACTGCATGTGCGATATATGAAGAAGTTAGAGGGTGTTCCCAAAGCGACTAATTGAAATTGATTTTCGGTCTGAATCAAAATAGACATTCCCCTCTGTTCTCTATTTTATTTATTCAAATATTTTTTTTTTAATCACGTCGTGAGGGGTGGGGCAAATAGATAAATCCCGCGTTAAGGAACGTTTCATTACCGAAAACTCACCGCAGCCTGCCGCACAAAAGCTAGAAGAAGAAAAAACACTGGTATGACTGGCATTACATCCACGATTGGATCAAAAACAGCATAAGCTTCGGGTAATTTAGCAAAAAAAGCGTCATTGAGGTGAAGAAGATTCTCCAGATAGATGTTATACAAAACTATCATTTTTATTCTCCAATAACAAAGAATTTTCTTTTGAGACGGTGACATTTGTTGATCGGTCGACCTATCAGGTATATACTATTATATATTCTTCCATTCAATTAGGTAGAATCAATAGATTGAATCTTCCACCAGACCAGATTAATAATTGAATGGGTCTATAATTGAGATCTTTTTCATATAATTCTATTGAATATTATTAGTTCCCAAATTCCCTTGGTCCCTTATTGTTGCTGTCCCCATATAACCAAGTCACGAAGAATAAAAATAGGTTGACAGAAAAACCAAAGTGTGAGATAGTCATTGTACTGATCATTTATGGGGCGTGGCCAAGCGGTAAGGCAGCGGGTTTTGGTTCCGTCATTCGGAGGTTCGAATCCTTCCGTCCCAGATTTCGCTACATGGGAAAAATCTATCGCGTTCCCGCATACTAAAGATTGGGAAAATTAAAACTGATATTTTTGGTTTTGGCTCACCCCCCACCCCCTCCTACTTCTTATTTACCCTCGATGGATCTTCCAGTTTATATTATGATGATAAGCTGCATATAGCAATAGATCCCTTTATGATGCGGAACAAAAAAAATGATATTAGAATCAATCTATGAAATTAGCTTATTGGATGTATGCTGGACCTGCTCACATTGGTACTCTACGAGTAGCCAGTTCTTTCAGAAACGTACATGCTATAATGCATGCCCCTTTGGGAGATGACTATTTTAATGTAATGCGTTCCACGTCGGAAAGGGAAAGAGATTTTACCCCAGTAACTGCTAGTGTAGTGGATCGTCACGTATTAGCACGTGGATCTCAAGAAAAGGTTATAAATAATATAAGTCGAAAAGATGAGGAATAATGCCCCGATTTGATCGTTTCGACACCCACATGTACCTCTAGTATCTTGCAAGAAGATTTGCAGAATTTTGTGGATCGAGCCTCCTTATCTTCCGAGTCTGATGTAATTCCCGCGGATGTTAATTACCATTGAGTCAATGAGCTTCAAGCGGCGGATAGAACCCTAGAACAAATAGTTCGACATTATTTGGATAGGGCTCGTAAACAAGGTACATTGGATCGATCCGTGACAGATACACCTTCGGCAAATATTATTGGAATCTCCACGTTAGGTTTCCATAATCAACATGATTGTCGTGAATTGAAACGTTCACTGCGAGATTTGGGAATCCCAGTCAATCAAATAATCCCAGAGGGGGGGTCCCTGAAGTATCTAAAGGATTTACCGAGAGCTTGGTTCAATATAGTTCCTTATCGCGAAGTGGGTTTAATGACAGCGATTTTTCTAGAAAAAGAGTATGGAATGCCTTATGTCTCAGTAACTCCCATGGGGATTTTAGATACAGCTGAATTTATTGCACAGATGGAGAAACTTGTCAATGCGTGGGCTTCCGTGCTATCAGAGAAAAAAGTTAATTACCTATCATATATCAAAAATCAAACCCAATTTGTTTCTCAAGCGGCTTGGTTTTCAAAATCTATTGATTGTCAGAACCTGGCTGGAAAAGAGGTAGTAATCTTCGGCGATGCGACTCACGCAGCCTCGATTACTAAAATACTTGTTAGAGAAATGGGAATTCGTGTTAGTTGTTCGGGTACGTACTGTAAGCATGACACGGAATGGTTCAATGAGCAGGTTCAAGGCTTACGTGACGAAATAATAATCACGGAGGATCATACTGAAGTTGGAGATACGATAGCTTGTATTGAACCCTCTGCCATATTTGGAACCTAAATGGAACGCCATATCGGTAAACGTATCGATATCCCGTGTGGGGTTATTTCTTCACCAGTTCATATTCAGAATTTTCCCCCGGGACATCGCCCCTTTCTAGGTTACGAAGGAACTAATCAAATAGCTGATCTAGTATATAACTCATTTAATCTGGGTATGGAAGATCATTTACCGGATGTTTTTGGTGGTCATGATACCAAAGAAGTAAGCACTAAGTCGCTATCCACAGATAGAGATCTTAATTGGACCTCCGAAGCTGAATTAGAACTAAATAAAATCCCCGGTTTTGTAAGGGGAAGAATCAAGAAAAATACTGAAATCTTTGCAAAACATAATGACATTACAAAAATTACAGTCGATGTAATGTATGCGGCTAAGGAAAAATTAAGCTCCTAATTTGATAAACTATTGGAACATTGGTGACTCAAAATAAGATTTAGGCTATTGAAATTAGAGTTATTCCACGAATGCGTCATAAACGCGATACCAGCAATCCTGGCCGGGACCGTCGCAGTAGCAAATAGTTAACAATAAGATAATTATTGGCTTTTAGATATTATGGTAAAACTTCGCTCGAAGCGACATGGTGGGAAGCAACGTGTGGCTCGAACATCGAGATCATTTTTGCGGAGTCTAGTAGCCGCCATTTCTTAAGGGGAAGATGCTCTCGCTTCAACATTCGTTGAAACCCATTATCCAATGAAACTTGAAGAATCTTCTCATATCTATCGGAACTTACTCACCTTTTTTAAGAGGGATAGTATCTATGGTTATTTCTACAGAATGGAGCTATGAAACCTCGTTATTCCACGGTTGTTGGAGGAAAAGAGTTTCCCACCAGGGACTTATTCATTTTGATTGAATCAATATCATTGGAGTGAAACGATTTAATTATTCGATATTGAATTGTCTACAACATGTGTTGGATAATAAATCATTAACTCAATGAGATCTTTTATGATGGGTCAATGGGGATAGGTTTTGTTGCTACCAATTCCCGATTTGGAAAACCCTTGGAGTTAGACTCAAACCTAAGGATTCTCAGGATTGATCTACGAACGAGAAGATACTCGATACACAATTGAATCCATTGGTAATGGGGGGGGGGGGGTACTCCCGCCATTCCTCCTTCATGATAATGTTTCTTACAGAGTAATAATTGGTGACGAGATAACTCAAGAAGTGAAAGAAAAATCCATATTACACATACGTGAGTTAGGAGTACTCCCCCCACAATTGAATAAAAAACAAAAAACGGAGCATAGTTTACTATTTATCTATTTGATTGGAGTTGCGGCTTAAGCCGTACGAAGTTAAAGCTTCATATACGGTTTCGCGGGGGGGGGAGGGGATTTACGCGCACCCACCCCGGTAAATCACCTACCGAATAATTGCAATTCATGCTCAGTCCCGACGAGAGGGAAAGGCCATTAAGGAAGTTGGGTTTCATGATCCGCGGAAAGAGCAAACCCAATTAAATATTTCTGTTATCACTTCTTTTCTTGAAAGGGGGGCTCAAACAACAGAAACTGTTCGTGATATATCGAAACGGGCAAAGGTACTTGAGCGAGTCAAAATCAAACTTTAATCAAAAATCAAACTTTAGGAGGATCTAATGGGCCCAGCTTACATTCCTTTTCAAATGTTTCTATATTACCCTTTTCTCCTATTTTTACTCTATATCTACGCCGTTTTTATCACTCCTTTAAGGAGTAGCGTGTTCAGAAATAGATACTGGTTCTCTCTCAAAGATTCCTTCGAAAGAAGTGATGTCAGACGTTTTTTCACGAAGAGGTGGGGGAAAAGGGGGAAACACTAATAATCTCAATAAATAATGTTGATTCTTTTAAAATAGTTTAAAGGTTGATAATTGATTCTCGATTCAGGGGTTTCGTATTATTTTCTGCGATTCCCTACGAGAAACGGTTACATTCTGGTAAAGTTTAAATAATTAGACCGAAGAGTATTCTATTTAGTCTATTTAGATGGATATCTCTTCGATAAAAAAAAAGTCTTCGATATTGAAATTGAAAGTACCATTTCGGTTCATCCAGGGCCCCTCCTTTTATATAATTGTCCTTCGACCTCTCTCTCTCTTTATTTTTAATCTGGTTATGACTCACTCCAAATGGATCAAAATTACTACCTATCGAAGTTTGATACTCAATGAAGTTGTTGAGGTGAAATAAAGAAAGCGGCGAGTAATAGGTAACGAATAGGCATAAACAATAGAAATGGACAAAGGTCAGGAGCTTTATTTGGTTATTTGAAAGAGCTAATTAGTAAAATAGATTTGTATATACAAATCTGTTCGGAATATGTTTTTCGTAGTTTCATTCAATAATCTATTATTGTCAATCCAATTTTATTCAATCATCACCAATTGTTGGCTGGGAAACTAGTATAAATTGAATGAGTCAATTCAGACTGTTTCTCGTTACCCAGAGTGAATTTCAGCGACTTTTGCGGGTACGGGTGTTAAATTAAGAAGTAAGTAATTGAACACAAATATTTGGATTTGGATGTATTCATTATCGCCTGGGTCAGATTCGCAACTAACTTCTGAAATGGTTGATTCATCGGTTTTACAACGATAATTCAATAACCCTATCTTCAAATGAACTTTTTACAGATAAGGACCCACAACCTGGAGATAGAGTTGCTAATATATCGAATATTTTGAATAAATCCCATTGCGTGAGATCTCGATGTTTGAGGAGTTACTACTACGAGAACCGTTTACGGATCCTTGTCCAGATTTTTGACGTTACGGAAAAGTAAAAAGATTAATCTCAACCAAGAATGTTTTTTGTATTCATTTTTTTTTTTTAAAGATGATTTTTACTCAATTGCTTGTAAGCGTTTTTCGAATAGACCAAGCATTGATTCAGTATTTGGGATGTATAGCATGACATCCACAAAACGTCTCATTGATAGGATGCGTCAACAAGATTATTCAGAGATTTTTTATTCAGAATCTGGTTGAAACCAATCCGGTAGCTGGAGTACAGATTTGCATTTTTATGCACTTCTAGAAACAATATGCTTAGTTTTGGAAATACCTCTCTTGTCTCGGATAATACCTTTAGTTATGAAAAGAAATAGTGATTGGAAACCTTCTCAATCCATTCATTCAATATTTTTATTTTTAGAGGATGGATTACCGAACTCCAACCATGTTTTAGATACAAAGATACCACAGAATCTTCATTCAGAGACTCCAATTCGAATGTTTCGTCGACGAATTAAGGATGCCCCGTTTCCACATCTCTCAAGGTTGGCTCTCCATAAATACAAAAATTTGTCTGTAAAAAATTGGGAAGGAAAGGAAAAAAAAAATATCGCCATTCTACTTTGGAATTTCTACATCTACGAGATTGAATCATCACCATTGTTTCTATGGAAACAGGTATATAGGTCACAATCAAGATATTTTGTATCTACCGATCGGAATAACATTACTCGGAAGCAAAGACACGTTTATAGGTCCCAATTGGATACAGCAAACACCAATTCTTACCTCACTCGGAGTTTGTGCATTCACTATGGAAGATATAAGAATCACTCCCTCATGGCTTTTGGAGGAACCAGGTATTTTGCAATAAAATGGATTTATTACATTTTGATACTTGTAGGATCCCATTGTCATTATCGGACTGAATCTAACCAAATGTATATCAAATTATTATCCAGCGGTTGCGTCTCACTCTTAGGTTATACCCCAGGTGTTCAATCAGAAACAAAAAAAGTTCGAGTTGGAACCACAGAGGGTTCAGACATCAGTCTTTCCATTGCCAAGGAATTGTTTCCCAAGGTCCCAATTTCACTTCTAGTTAAGCTTATGGCAAAAGAGAATTTTTGTGATAGTACCGGGCGTCCAGTAAGTAAATTAGCTTGGACTACGTCAACAGATGATGAGATTTTAAACAGATTCGTACAAACTTGGAGGATCTTTTCTCTTTATCATAGCGGGTCAATAAATCGAGATGGATTGCGTAGATTGAGATACATACTACGATTTTCATGCGATAATACTTTAGCTTGTAAACACAAGAGTACAACACGCTCGTTGCGACGTAGATTTGATTCAGAAATGTTGTTGGACACGCATTTAAAAAATTATGAGATGTCTCCTGGGTACAGCAAACTTAACGTGTTAAATAATCAAAGAGTTTGGCATTTGAGCGTAACCCGACCTGTCTTATCGACACTCGGTGCATTAGAAATAGGAGTCTAATGTATTTTTTTGTATAGATAGATGTATGTTCTCTACCTGTTCCCCTTCCCTATTTCATTCATCAAATACAAATATTCAAATATTGTGGTGTCGTAGTTTACATAGATACAAAAGTACCTAAATAATTGGTTGACCCTTCAATTCAACTGGATGTGATACAAATTCCTCCATCTTCAAATATTACCCTGATTTTTATTACGAATAATATTGATTTTTTCGTCTCACTTGGTAATTTGTCAATTTTTCCAGAATATATCTTGATTCTTAGTTTAATCACAATTATTGTCATTGATTTGTCACATAAAGGGAAAGATGCACTTTTGCTTCATAGAATTTCACTAATATCTCTGTTAACTAGTATAGTTCTTTTACTGTGCCAGTGGGAAGTAAAATCTGTTCCGATTGCTCCTGAAAGTCCTCAGATCAATACTCCTAGCAATATATTCAGATTATTTCTCTTGATTCGCTCACTACTATCTGTTTCATTATCGGTTGATTATGTACGATGCACAAAAACAGCTTTGGCAGAATTTTCATTATTTATTTCAACTGCAGGTTCGGGGGGAATGCCTCTGCGTTGCGCGAATGATTTGGTAACGATTTATGTAGCCTCGGAGTGCTTAAGCTTATCTTCCTACCTTTTATCCGGATATGCCAAAAAGGATATAAGATCGAACGAAGCAACTATGAAATTTTTATTGATGGGTGGAGCAAGTTCGTCCTTTCTAGTATATGGTTTTTCTCTATTGTATGGACTTTCTGGCGGAGAGGTTCAGCTTAATAAAGTAGTTGATGGACTCCTATCTACTCAGATGTATGATTCTGTTGCAATCTATACTTCTATTGCATTTGTTGCAGCAGGAATGGCTTTCAAACCCTCTCTCGTCCCATTTCATCAATGGACTCCCGATGTATATGAAGGAGTGTGATTCGTTCGAGAAACAATCAAGTCTTTATGAATAATCCCATAATAATTGATTTGTTTCTTTGCAAGATCTTACAGACATGCGGGGAACAAAAGAACTTTCCCGAACCAATATTTGCATCAATAACTGACTCTTACCGTGCCACAATCCGTGGGAATCGCCTGAGTAATTTTGCACGAGTAAAACAGAGTGGAAGAAAACAAAAGACAAAATCCAGTAGATAGTATTTATCTGCCGTGAATATTACATCGCTTTCTTACCAACTTTTGGTAAAGTTTATCTATTAAGGGTAGGTCTAACAAAGAACGGTGGGTTATGCAAATGTAGTGAGAGAGTTACTTCGTTTACATGCCTTTTTTCTTCTTGTTGATAGAAATTCGACTGGTTCGGTCCTTCAGAAACTTTCGATAGATTCTTTCAATCGAAGAAATCACCCCAAGATACAATTGTTACGTTTGTTAGGAACGAAAAAAATCGTAATTTATCTCTTTCCGCCTAATGTACGTTCTTTTCAACCCATTTAGTCTTTGTCTTGTGGAAAGAATTCCCGTAG